TTAGTCTAAAGGTCTCATAGATAATACTGGTTCATCTAAACGGTCAATACCTTTTTCAAATCCAGCAGCAGCAGCACGTGCACGTCCAGCATGCCATAGGTGACCTACAAAGAAGAAGAAACCTAAAACAAAGTGTGAAGTAGCTAACCAAGAACGTGGAGATACAAAGTTCACAGCATTAATTTCAGTAGCAACACCACCTACAGAGTTTAATGAACCTAAAGGAGCATGAGTCATGTATTCAGCAGCACGACGTTCTTGCCACGGTTGAATATCATTTTTTAATTTGTTTAAATCTAAACCGTTTGGACCACGTAATGGTTCTAACCAAGGACCACGGAAATCCCAGAAACGCATTGTTTCACCACCAAAAATAATTTCACCTGTTGGTGATCTCATTAAATATTTACCAAGACCTGTTGGACCTTGTGCAGAAGCTACATTTGCACCTAAACGTTGGTCACGAACAAGGAAAGTAAATGCTTGAGATTGTGATGCTTCAGGACCTGTAGGGCCATAGAATTCACTTGGATATGCTGTGTTATTAAACCAAGACATACAACAAGCAATAAATCCCATTAAAGCAATAGCACCTAAACTGTAAGAAAGGTAAGCTTCACCAGACCAAACAAAAGCACGACGTGCCCAAGGCCATGGAGTTGTGTAAATATGCCATAAACCACCTAAAATGTTTAAAGTTCCAATCCAAATGTGACCACCAATAATATCTTCCATATTATCTACACTTACAATCCAACCATCACCACCAAAAGGTGATTTTAATAAGTAACCAAAGATTACAGCAGCATTTGTAGTTGGGTTTGTAATAATACGAACATCTCCACCTCCTGGAGCCCATGTATCATAAACACCACCAAAATACATGGCTTTCCATACAAGTAACCAAGCACCAATACCTAACATAATAAGGTGGTAACCTAGAATATTTGTCATTTTGTTTTTGTCTTTCCAAACATAACCAAAAAATGGGAATGATTCTTCTAATGTTTCTGGTCCAATTAATGAGTGGTAAACACCCCCAAAACCTAAAACAGCTGAAGAAATTAAATGTAATACACCTGAAACAAAGTATGGGAATGTATCAATTACTTCACCACCAGGACCTACACCATAACCTAAAGTTGCTAAGTGTGGTAATAAGATTAAACCTTGTTCATACATTGGTTTTTCTGGTACAAAGTGTGCTACTTCAAATAAGTTCATAGCACCTGCCCAGTAAACAATTAAACCAGCGTGAGCTACGTGTGCACCTAAAAGTTTTCCAGAAAGGTTGATTAAACGAGCATTTCCTGCCCACCATGCAAAACCAGTAGATTCTTGGTCACGACCACCTACTGTTAGTGTTCCGTTAAATAGCGTTTCCACGGGTAATACCTCTAGGAGGAATACAAAATCTAAAACAATTGTACCATAGCAATTTTTTAAAAAATTAAAAAAAGTTTGTCTTTGTATTTAGAACAAAAATTGTTATTTTTTATTTAAATAGTAAAAAAAAATGTTTCAAAAAATTTTAAAATTTTATTGAAAATTGAAAAATTTTTTGAAACATTTTTAAAATTTTTTAAATTCTTTATACTTTCACTCTTTTTTTTGAAAATGTTTAGAATCATAAAATCAATTGCTTCAAAAAAAAACCATAAACACTCATTTTCATTATAAAAATAAAAAATTTTTTATTACTCTTTAGTTTTACTTTTTTTTTCTTAAAAAAAACTTTTTGAAAAAAATTTTTTCAAATCACTCAAACAAAAAAAATTTTTTTTATACTTTTTTACAATCATTCAAAAATTTCAATTTAAAAAATGAAAAACAAAAGAATTTGATGATTTTTATTTTAATATTTTTTTTTAGTTTTTACAAAATTTTTATTTTTAATTTTACAAAATTTTGTAAAAACTAAAAAAAAATTTCAACAGTACTAAAAAATTTTTTAGTACTGTTGAAACCAATAAAAAAAATATTTCTTTTCACAAAAAATAAAAAAAAAACAAAAATATTTTATGGATTATATTCAGTAAAACGAGAAACATAGAAATTGTTCACCACAACATGATATGTAGCATCAAGACCTTTATTTAATCGTTCTTTAACACGACTCATAATACGTGAAATAATATAAACATAAGCTTGTTTAAATGCTTTTTGTTGATAGAATTGTACTGTTTCTTGTTTAAATTCTTCTAATTTTGAAAGTCTTTCTTCATGTTGAGCGACACAATTGTTAATTTCTTGTGTTGCTCGGAATACACCTTCTTCACGAATTTCAGTTGCTTTTTTCTTCGCAACTTCTAATTGGTTTTTTGCAATATTTAAACGTTCGTGTGCTTCAGCAGCTCTTTGGCTTGCTTCTTGTAAATTGTTCACAATTGTTTTACGACGATCTTCTAATAAAGCTGATAAATTTTTTCCAACAAATGAAATTACAATAGCAACAACTGCTGCTAAGTTAATAATATTTGTTTCAAAAATATTTGTATTAATACCAAAACCTTCAGCTAAAGGCAGGCTTCCTAAGAATAGAAAAGAAAAATTCATAAAGAAAATAAAAAATTTATTTACTGGAATAAATCAAAAATTCATATTTTTGTTTATTTTGAGAAAATATAAAAAGAGTCAAAAAAAGAAAATATTTTTTCACTTTTTTTGTTCAATTCACAAAATTGAATTTTTTGAAGAACTTGTTTTTATTTTTCATAAGAACCAAATTGTAAAAAAACTTATAAAAAATATTTTATAAGTTTTTATTTATTCCAATATCCGTTTTTAAAACAACTATAAACTTAAAAAAAATATATTTTATTTTAACATAGTTGAACATCCAATAAAAATTGGACCCTTTCAAAGGGCGGACAATACAAAAAATTCTCTAAATAAAAGAAACATGAAAATAAGAATAAAAAACAAAACAAAAATTTTTTTGTTTTGCATAAAAATTTTGTTTTTAAAAAACAAGTTTGAATTTTTTAGACTTTTAAATTTGCAAAAAAAAATTGTTCTTTGTTTTTTTATTTATTTAAAGAAAGAACAAATTTTAATTAAATCAAAATTTGTTCTTTCTTTATAAAAATTAAGAAGCAAATGGGTTAGCAAATAAAAGTGCTAAAGCAACTACTAAACCATAAATAGTTAAAGATTCCATGAAAGCGAAACTTAATAAAAGTGCACCACGGATTTTTCCTTCAGCTTCAGGTTGTCTAGCAATACCTTCAACAGCATAACCAGCAGCAGTACCTTGACCCATACCAGGACCAATAGCAGCAAGACCAACAGCTAATCCAGCAGATACAACAGATGCAGCAGCAACAATTGGATTCATATTTATTTCCTCCGAATAATAATCAGTAAAATTATAACAACCAAAAATATTATATTATATTTTTTTGAAAATAGCAAAAAACAAAAAAAAAGAGTTTTAAATCTTTATTTTTAGTTTAAAAAAATTTTTTATCAACTTTAAAATATAAATACTTAAAAATTTTTAAATATAGTGTTTTTTTTATTTGTAAAAATAAAAAAAATTTATTGTTCTTATACTTTTTGTGTTTTTGCTATTTTGCAAAAATTCCAAAAAAAAATGAGAACAATAAAATTATTTTGAGGAATCATTTTTTATCTTTTTTAATAAATAAAAAATGATTCCTCAAAAAATAAAAAAATTTTAAAGAAATTTTTCTTATGTTTGTTTAAAACGAGAAATTGTCATTAAACAATCAAGTTCTTTTAAAAATCCTTTTTGTAATAAATAAAAAACGAAAGAATCAAACATTTCACGATTTTTATCAAAATATTGAAATGTTTCATGAAATGATTGCATTAAATAATGATAATAAATTTCATATTGTAAATTCATATCAAATGTAAACCAATATGATAGATTTTTACGATTTTTTGTGAATGATTTTCCATGAAAGTACCATCTACGATTTCGTGGATTATAATATTGTTCAGCATCTGGAAAATCCATTGTTAATTCAAAAGTTTGATTCAAAGACTTTTCAAAAGAAAGTAATTGTTTGGCTGAATTCTTTAATAAAATTGTTTGTTTTTGCTTTGTTGTTCCAGAAGTAAACATCGTACGCCAATCAACATCACTTAAATATGTTGTTTCACTATTATGTTCAGGTAAAAAACCATTCCACCATTGATTAACATTTGAAAAGCGATGTCGAATTCCTAAATATTTTTTTTGGTAAAAATGACTTGAACTTGTACGACGAGTTAAAGAGTCAATATAAGCTAATTCTTGAAAAGAACTACTGAAAAATGTTTGACGATTTGGAAAAACTTCTGAACGAAAATATTGTTGTACAGGAATATTATATAATTGTTTTAAAAATCTTTGTTGTTGATGCATTTGAATTTTTTCATTAATTGAAAAACGACCTTTTTGAACAAAATCATTTTCAGTTCGTTTAAAATTTTCGTATTTTTTAGAAAACATAAAAATAGATGAATTTGGTGGACTTGGTGGAAGTTTTCTTTGATTTTTATTTTCAAAAAAAAGCATTTTTGATAAAAGTAAATTTTTTGTAAATAAAAAACGTTTTTGAATAATTGAAAAAACAAAAGGAGTTGCTGAACGCCATGATTGATCATTTCCAAAAGTTGTAAAGAAAAAATTATTTTTTTGAACTTTTGGAAAATAAATTTCTTTTTGAAAAATTGACAGTTGATTTTTTCTATTTTGTTTTTCTAAATTTTTTACAAATTGATTTGTTTCATTTTCAAAAGGAAATTTTTCTTGAAATTTTATTAAACCAATTATAGTTTTTTGACGAGGAAAAATTGAAAATTTACGATGAAATACTTCATAAGAAGTTTCAACAAGAAAACCATTCTTTGATTCAATATTTGAATTAACATTTTTCTTTTGGTTTTCAAGAAGAAACAAAGGTTTTGAGCTTTTTGTTGTTTTTTGAATAAAAAATTCAGAAATTTTTCCTGCTAAAAATACCATTAATTGAAGTTTTTGTTGTTCTTGAGAACCATAAAAAGCAGTCCCTAAAAATTGTTTATTTTGAGCTCTAAAAGAAGCTGAACTGTTATTTGTATCTAAACTTAGAGGAATAAAAGCTGTTGGATCATTTAATAAATTTGCTTTTGCAAGAAAAATTCCAATTTTTGAAGAAGCTAAATTTAAAATATGAGATGGTCCTTTTGGTAAAAATGTATATTTTAAAAGTTTAAAATCACGTAAGAGAAATTTAGAATTTTGCAATTCTAAAATTTTTTTTGAGCGATCATTTTCTTCAAAAAGAAATATATTTGTTTTTTGATTTTGAAGTTTTACATTTGACATATTTTTCTTTTCTTTATTTTCAAATGAAAAAGAAAGTTGTTTTTGAGAATAAAAGTCATTAAAAAATGAAGATTTTAGAAAACTGTGAAGTGCTTTTGAAGGATTTATTTGTGAAAGAATTTTTTTTGATTCTTGTTTTGTTGAAGAATTTGTAAAGTTTGATGACAAACTATAGATGTTTTCAAAAATTTCAGATGTATATTTATATTGATGAAACAATGAAAGCTTTGTTCCAGTAATTAAATTTAAAAGATGGAGTTCAGAAAAATTTTCTGTTAAAATACTATAATCCAGAAAATCTAAAGTTGTTACAGAATTTTCTAAATTTTTCTTTAAAATTTCAAAACGATTTAAAAAATTTGGACTTTGAGCAAGTGAAATTGTTTCATCAAAACGACCTGGTCGACGTAAAGCTGGATCTAATAGTGAAGGAAGATGTGTTGTTGCAAAAACAACAAAACCACGATTTGATCGAACACTATCAATAATCACAAGTAAATCAGTAATCATATCCAATTTACCACGTGATAAATTCATAGTAATATCAGCTAATATTGCAACTTTTGCACGAACGGATAAATTCTCTTTTTGATATGAAATCATTTGATCCATAGATAAACCACCCCATGATGTTTCTTGCACAATTTTTTTTGGTTTCAATTTTTTTTGTTCTTTCATCATCAAAATAGTGAAAGGTGAAGTTGCTGGTGGTGCAAAAATTTGTTCCGTTGATTTTTGTAGACGACTTTGGAAATTAAAAATACCTTTTTTAAATGGTTCAGATCGAAAAGAATTTTGAAAAGCACTATCTGATTTTTCTTTTTCAGCAAAACCTTGATGAAATAATGAATTTTCAATAGAATCAATTGGTAAAGGAGAAATAGGAGAATTTCGATCTACAAAGTTTACTCCACCTGTTGAAAATTGAGAATTTTTGAAAATTGATGTTGAATTTTTTTCAAATTTTGAATAAAAATTTTGAATAAAAAAATTGGTAGGAATACCCATCGAAAAATCACCTTTATATGGACGTTTATAATCAGAAATAGAATGACGATTCAATTGATAAATCATTTGATTTGTTTCATGAACTTCTTGTTGATCTAAACCAAATGAAGATTGTATTCCTTTTACGTTTTCATCATCAGAAATTAATAAAGGTCTTTTTGATCCAATTACATGAATATGTTCCATTAAAAAGAAACAAGGTGTTTGTAATACAAGTGCATCAAAAACATCACGTAAATATTTCATACCAACTGCAACTCCTCGTTGAACCATTGAATAACGATATGCATTATCAGTAATAATTTTCATTTCTGTTTCTCCAGCTAAAGCTTGAATAAATAATGTTTTTGCAGTCCCTGGTGCACCAATTACTAAAATATTTTTTGCAACTTGTTTTGAAAAAATTCCTGAATAAATTTGACAAATTAATGAACCTAAGGTGTATTGTGCTGGTTCATAATATTTAAAAAATTGAATATGTTTTAATGACTTTGGTGGATGAATATCAACAAATAAATCAGTTTCTGGTCCTTGATATGTTCCATATTGATGACAGGACCAACGATCAACATTTTCAAAGAAAAAATTGCTTTGATCTTGACCAAGAATAAAATTTGGTGGAATTCGAAGTTCTTTTTTAAAACTGTTTGTGTTTCGAAAACGAAAACCTAATGGAGCAAAAGAAAATGTTTGAGAAGAAAGAACAAGTTGGTGAATATTTTTGTTTTGAAAAGAAAAACCAAATTCAGAAAAAGCAGTTGGACAATCTTTTATAAGAAAATTTTCAACAAATGATGCTAAACTATTTTGTTGAAGAATTTCTCCATTAAAATTTTCAAATTTTTGTTTTGAATCAAAAGAAAAAGTATTATATTTTTCAATTTGTAAATTTTGTAAAAAGTGTTTATCTTGTAATAATCGTTCAATAAAAAGTTCTTGTTCTTCTTTTAATGTAACGAAAGATGGAATATTTACATTATATTTTTCTGCTGCTTTTAATAAAATTTCAGCCCAGATATCCCAAAAAATCATTCCTTTTCTTTGACGAATTAAAATATCCATATCTGGTTGTGTTAAAACAGATGAAAAATGTTCAAAAAAATAAAATATACGTTTTTGAAGAATATATGAAAATATATTTGATGACCCTAAAAAAGTAAATGAATTAGAAAGAGTTGAAGAAAAAACAAGTCCAACATTATTATAAAAAGGGAAATTCAAATTTCCATATTGAAGGCTTAAAAAACTAAAAATTAAACTTCCACTACGAATTGGTCTTGAAAATTTATGTGAACTTTTTGTAACAGAAATATCAAAAGTATCAGGTATAAATGTGGCAATATCTGAAGACCATTCAATTAAAAAAATTAAAGCAATCCATTCAATCATTAATTCTGCTGGTTTTTCTAAAAATTTATAAATACTAAACAAAATCATTTCAAAAAAATCAAAAACTTTTGCAGAAACAATTGAGCTCATACAAACAAGACCATAACTCATTTGTGTTATTGATTTTCCAAAAATTAAAAAAGAAAGTGCTAATTGAGAAATAATTTTTTCTGTTTTTGATAAAGTTATAAATTTTTTTTCACGAAGACGAAACGATTGAGAATTTAATTTTTGATTTGAAACTTCAAAATTGGAAAGAAATTGAACTTTTTTGGAAAAAAAGGTAGAATTTCTTTCAAAAAATTGTTGTTCCATTCTTTTTTTTGTTGAAATCTCAATTAAAAACAATTTTTGTTTTAAACCAAAAAAATTCTTTTTATTTTTTTGTGTGAATGAAGGAATACGGAAAGAAAAAATATTTGTAATTTTTTCAGAAAAAAGTGGCATATTTTCTTTATTTAAAGGTTTTTGCTGAGACATTGAACCAATGATAAAAGGGCAAAAAATTGAAGATTGTTGGAACAGTTTTTTTTGTGAACCAAAAAAAGCTCCATTTTTTTGATTGAAAAGAACATTTTGGAAAAAAAGTTTTTGAGAAAAAGAAAAAAATGAAAATTCTGAAAGACGAACAAAAACATCAAAAAAACGATTTGTTGAATTTTGAAATTCTAAACTATCAGTTGTAAAGAAAAAAAAACGTTTTTGTTTGTTTTTCTTTTGTCTCAAAAGAAAAATTTTTGACACTTTTGAATCAAAAAGAGAAGATACGTAAAGATTTTCAAAATTTTTTTCTTTAATCCAGTTATTTCGTAGTAATGAAAAATTTTGAAATTGTTGAGTTTTTGAGCCAATAAAATCAAATGGAACAAATGAATTTTTTGAAAATAAAGAAAAATTTGAAAATTGAAGAATTTTTTGAAAAACTAGAGTTCCTTGTGTTGTATATTGTTTAAAAAGATTATAAATTGAAAAAACAATTCCAAAGAATCCATTTAAAAATTTATAAAATAAAACAATTTTAAATTTGAAAACACTTCGAATTTCTGGAAGTTTAAATAAACTAAAAAATAAAGCAAGATGAAAAACAATTGCACCAAACCATAGGAGTTGAATTCGAATTCCATAAAAATTTCTAAAATTTTCTTTTGAAGAAAAAAACATTTGGTTGGTTGAACTGAAGTCTGAAAAATTTGTTTGTTTTGTTGAAGAATGAAAATTTTGAAATTGTGAAAACTTTAAAGATGAAAGAAAATCATTTTGATAAACAGAATTATTTTCAGATGTAAATAAAAATTCAAAATTTTTTTCATTTTTTTGAGACCACCAAACATTTAATGATGATTTTGCTGAATTTTGAAGATTTGGTTTTTTTGCAATTGTTAACTGTTCAAGTTCATGATTTTTGAAGCCTTTTCTTTTTTCAATTGTTTGATTTTGTTCACTTTTATCAAATGATTCAGAACAAAGGAAGTGTGGAAGATTTTGATTTTGCATTTTTGAAAACAAATGAAATTTTAAATAACGAAAAGAAAGTTTTGAATTTTGTTTAAAAGTATTTATTCCAAAAAAAGAACATTTTTTTTGAACAATTCTAAATTTTTGAAGTGACATTGTATCTAATTGTTGAATAAAATCAAGTGGTTGAACATTTTTTAAAGTTGAAAGAAATAAAATTTTATTACTTTCCAAATTTTTTTGAAACCAACTATCTTTTGGTTTCAAAACAAAAGTAGAAAATTTTTCTTTTTGTTCAATTTGTTTTAAAACTTCTTCATTTAAAAAATTTTGGACAACAGATGCTTTTAATAATTTTGGAGCATTGAATTTTTCTAATCCACTATATTTTCGAAAATAACTCACAATTTTTTTTGTTCCTTTCAAAGATTTTAAATTTTCAGTTCTTTTTTGAAGAGTCCATAAATTTCGAACAGCATTTTTTTCTTGAAAATAATAAAAATTTGTTTGATGAAGCGCCCATAATGCACGTAACGTTGGAAGTTCACCAGTTGGTTTTATTGAATGATCATGAAACAATGAGGAAAACATCGAAAATGCTGGAATAGATGGTTGACTTGGAACATTAAAATGTTCATAAAAAAGAGCTGATTTTGTAAAAAATGAAGAATTTGCTAAAATAACTTCATTTTTACGTTTTGGAATTTTTAAATTTTTTTGATCTTGTAAAGTTAAATTTTGATCATTTGTTTCTGATGATTTAAAATTTTTAAGAATTTCTGAAACTCGTGAATATAAAATTCTATTATATTCGGGTTGATTTTGAATTTTTTGGAAATTTATAGCTTTTTGATTTTGACCAATCAATGACTTAGCATTTATTGATTTTGATTCAAAAGAATTTCGAATATTACAATACCACAAAAATTTTTTTAAAAGAGCTTTTTTAAAGAATAAATCTTTTTGAGAATATTCATGAACAATGTTTTGAGAAGTTGAAGAACCACCAAAAAGATGAAGATCTTTTTTATTTCTAAAAATAGTAAAAATATCAAAATCAAAAAAATTTTTTTGGCTTTCAATTTGTTGCATTGTTCTAAAATTTTGTGTAATTCGGCGTGTATAGGGTTGAAAATTCATTTGAAACCAATATGATTTCCATGATAAACGTAAAAAGTCACTTAAAATTTCGCCAGATATTTTAAAGTCTTCTCTATTTTGAGAAATTGGACTCTTTTCAGTTCCACCAAAAAAATTTCGTTTTTTTGTAAACGTATTTTCAAAAGAAAATTTCTTATAAAAAAGTTTTTCTATAAAGTCATTTTTCCAATAAAAGCCCCATTTTTGTTGATTTTTTCGAAAAAATTTTTTTTCTTGAATGTTTTTATTCTCTTGGATATTATAAAAATTTATATGTTTTTGACGGTTTGAATAATTTGTAATTTTTTTCCATTTATTTTGAAACACAATTTGATTCTTTAAAAAAGAATAAACAAAAACATTTTTCCATCTTTTTTCAGCAATAACTTTTTCTTTAATTTTTTTTGTGAAAAAGAAATTATTCAATAAATTTTTTGAAAAAGAAAATTGTCGTGTTTTTGAAAAAGAAAAATCTTTGAAATTTTGATTTTTTAAAAGTTTAGGAAAAGCAAAAGAAATATTTATAAAATTTTTTGCTTGAATTTTCAATCCTTTTTGTTCTTTTGGAAAAAATAGTTCAGCTTGAAATTTTTGATTTTTTATATTTCCATTTTCTAAATAACGAGTTTGTAAAAATTTTTTATACAAATGAAAACGAAGCCAAACAGGTCTTGGAAAAAAACGTTTTCTTTTTTTTCGTCTTCGAGTTTCTAATTTTTGTTTTTTCATGCGGCGTTTTTTTTGAAGATTTTTTTCTTTTTCAAAACGTGAAATTTTGAAAAAATTTTGTTCTTTTTTGTACATATTTGATAAATAAAAATTCTCATTCACCTTTTTTTGAAGTAAAAAATTTTGTGCATATTTTTGAACTGTTAAATCAACAAAAAATGTTGACTTTGGAACAATAACAAAACCATCACGTTTTAAAAGAGTAGTTGGACGAATTAAATCTTTATTTTGAGTGAATTTTGATTCAAATTGAACTTGTGAAGATTGGTTCTTTTTATTCAATTTTTGTTTTTGAGTGAAGAAAAAATTAGAATTCAAAGATGTGTTTAAGTTTTGATGAAAAGAATTTTTTTTCTGAATTTTTGGTTGTAAAGACTGTACAAAAAATGTTAAATGTGGATTTTTAAATTTGTTTTTTAATGAATTTGAAAGTGTATCTAAAATAAGAAAATCATTTTCAAGTTTAAATTTAGAAAGTTTTTTTGCTTTAAAAAGAGAACTTTCCATTTTTTCTTTATTGAAAGATGATAAAAATGTTTTAAAAATTTTCTCAAATTTTCTGGATTGAAAGTTTAATAGGTTTTTTTTATTTTTTTGAATTTTTTTATTTGAAGAATTTGCAAAAATATTCAAAAATAAAAAATCTTGGTTTTGTTTTAAAACAAATGATTTGCTTGATTTGAAAAAAAAAGAATTGTTTTTTGGATTTTTCAACGAAAAACTTTTTGAAAAATTTTGAATTTCAAAATGTTTTGAATTTTCAAAAACAAAAGGTTCTTCTTTTTTGATTTTTTCAAAAAGAAAAGATTTTTTAAAAAATTGAAATTCTAAAAGGTTTAAAAAAGAAGTTGTTTTTAAATTTTTGACTGTATTTTCAATAATTTTATCAAAAAATTCATTTTTTGAACAATAAAAATTTGATTTTATTGAATTCATTTTAACAAAAAACATTTTTGAAAAATTATTCATTTCATTTTGAAAAAACACACCTCTTGAAAATTTTGGAACTTGTTGAAAAAATTTTTCAAAAAAATTATTACAAATTTGTTTTTGAGTTCCAAATTGAAAATAATCAGAAGAAGTGTTTGTAAATTGATTTTCTAAATTTTGAAAATTTTGAATATTTTCTTTTTTTTCAAAAAAAATGGAATTTTTTAAATTTGTTTTATTTGAAAAATTTAAAAAAATAGGAAGTTTTAATTCAGTAATTGAAGAAAAAGCTGAAAAATTGTTATAATTTGTTTTTTCAAAAAATAGAGTATCATAGTTTGTATTTAAAAACAATAATTTCAAAAAATTTTTTGTTTTGAAATCTTCAATTGTATTTTTTTTTAAACTTTGTTTTTTTGGACTATATTTAGAAAAAAATGAAAAAGCAAAAAAAGGATTTTTTTCAAGTAAGAGTTGTGTTGAATAGTTTTTGTAAAGTGCATTATAATATTGAAACACAAAAAATTCAAAAGTTTGTTGTTTAAATTTTAAAGAAGAATTTATTTTTTTTGATGAAAAACCAATTTTTTTTAAATTTTGAAATGTTTGAGTTCTTTGCAAAAATCTGTAAAAATTTGAAAAGTTTGTGCTGTTTGAAAAATCATTATTTTTTAAAAATTGAAATTTTAATTGAAAATGTTGAAAAACTTTCTGAAGATAAATTGAATCTAAATTCATCAAATTTTCAAAATGAAATTTCTCTTTCTCAATTTTGTTGAAAAATTTTAAATTTTTTATGTTTTTTGATTTCATTTCTGAATTGAATGATTGATTTAAAAAAGAGAATTGATTTTGAAAATCATTGTCTTTTTGAACTTTCCAAAAATTTTGTGTTTGTAACCATTTTTTTAAAAAAAAGAAATTTTTTGTACATTTTTCAAAATCATTGATTTCAAATTTTTTTGCAAAAAATGTTTGAAAAAATATAAAATCTTCTTTTTCTAAACTATTTAAAAATTCTTTTTTATTGAACTTTACAAAATTAGAGTTTTTCTGAAAAAGAAATTTTTGGTTTTTTTGGTGTTCATTTTTATTTTTTTCTAAAATAAAAGTTGAAAATGGTCCATTAAAATTTCTTTCAAATTCATTTAAAAGAAAAGCAGCCCTTGTAAAATCTAAAGAGGGAAGAAAATTCAAATTTAGGGTTTCTTTTTTTTTATTTTTTGAATTTTTTAAAGAAAAAAATTCTACTTTTTGTGGAATTTCTAAATTGAAAAAATTATAAAATTTATAAATTTGTTGAACAGTTAAAAAATTAGAATTTAAAGAAAACCATTTGCAATGAAAAGTATTTCTTTTTGTTTCCATAAATTTTCGAAAATTTGTTTGTTGATTTTCACTATTTTTCAACAGATTTGGATAAAATTGAAAATTTGATTCCAAAACAAACTGTTTTTGAAAAATTTTATTTTCTTTTTCATCAATAAAAAATGAAGGCATAGTTTTTTCAAAAAATTTTAAATAAAAATTACAAAATTCTTGAAATTCATTGTTTTCTATATTTTGAAATTGAAGATATGTTGTTTTTGAAGAATTTTCCAAATATGAAAAATTCATTATTTGTGTAAATTTCAACATTTTTTCATTTTCAAAATTTGGTTCTTGAATTTCAGTTATTTTTTTTGAATCAATAATATTTAATGGTAAAAAATTTTGTTTTGATTTTCTTTTTTGAAAAAAAGAATTACTAAAACTTTCAATTTTTTGTTCAAATAGATTTTGCGGAAATGTTTTTTTTTGAGAATTAAAGAAAGACAATGGTGAAGAAAATAAAACAACAAAACCTAACAAAGGAAAAATCCAATATTGTTGAAAAATAGTTTTTTTTGAAAAAAACTGACCAATTTTTTGATTTGCAAAAAATGAAAATGGTTGTAAATTACGAAAACAATCACTTTCAGGAATAAAAGTTTCAAATTTAGAATTATTTTCTTGGAAATTTTTGATTTTTCTTAATTTTTTTTGAAAAGTAATATATCTTTTCTTTTCATGAAGACTTTTTTTAAAAAGCTTTTTTGCAAAAATTGATTTTTTGGTCAATTCAGAAGAACTTAAAAACAAAGTTTTTCTTTCAGAAATGTTTTTTCCATTGTTTTTTTTGAATGATTGAACATCATTGAATGTACTTTGATAAAAAGAATTCTTTTCCATTTTTGTTGGAAAATTTGAAATATCAACTTTTTTTTTTCGTTTAAACGAAGAAAAAGTCACATTATTATTTATTTTTTGAAGCGCACTTTTCATTTTTCTATTTTCTGTACTTTTCCAATATTCTTGTAAACAAATTTTCTCTTGTTCTAAAAGAACAGATTTATGTTTCTTTTGAAATGGATGATTTGATACAAAATCAGGTTGTTCAAAAGAATTATACGTACGCCAATGTAAAAAATCTGATAAACTATTTTGTAAAAATAAATATTTTCGATGAAATTTATTAAAAAACAATTTTTTTTGTTTCATAAATAGACAAAATATGGTAAAATCGTATAAATAAAAAATGATTATTCACACAATAAAATTTTTTTTATTTCACTTTCAATAAAATTTTTGTTTTTATTTTTTTATGAAAACTTTAACAAAAAAATTTTTTATTTGTTTCAAATTTTTTTTTCAAAAAAACTTTAAAAGTTTTTATTTTATAAATAAAGTATGGGTTTTTGAAAATAAAAAAATATCAAAAATTTTTTTTGATAAATAAAAAAAGATATTTTAAATTTATGAATTTTTCAAACAACTCATAAATTTTGTTCAAGAGTTTAAAACTCAAAAAAAAGAGAACAAAAAGCCTACTATCGGAGTTGAACCGATAACCTTCGGTTTACAAAACCGATACTCTACCGATTGAGTTAAGCAGGCATTAAAATAAAATTTAAAAATTTCTTTTAAAAATAATTTTTATGCATTTTTTAAACTTTATAAAAATTATACACAATTTTTTCAAAAAAGTCAAAATTCAATCAATTTTAATAAAATTTTTTCTAAAAATTTTATTAAAATTCACTATTTTTTGGGTTCATATATATTTAAAACTGAATCATTTGTATTTGATTTTTTTATTCTAATTTCAAATGATTCAGTTTTAAATATTAAAATATTCAACAAAAAAATGAAAAACACAAAAATTTATAAATTTTTACGAAGAACCATATAACCAGTTCCAGATGGCATTAAATTACCAACTAAAATATTTTCTTTTAATCCTTTTAAAAAATCTTTTTTTCGAGAAATAGAAGCAAGTGCTAAAATTTTGGTTGTTTGTTGAAAACTTGAAGCTGATAAAAAACTATCCACTTCTAATGAGGAACGAGTAATTCCTAAAACAACAGGTTCATAATGAATTTTAACAAGTAAAAATTTATTAATACGTTCAACTAAATCTAAATTTACAAGTTCACCAGGGAAAAAACCTGTTTGAGCTCCATGAAGAATTTGAACTTTTGTAGTCATTTGTCGAACAATAACTTCTAAATGTTTATCAACAATACTAACACCCTGTGATCGATAAACCCGTTGAACACCATCAACAATAAGTTGTTGAATTTTTAAAAAACTTTGTCGAACAGCTTGTTCTAAAGGAAGCATTGTTTTGTAACGTTCAAAAATTCCTTTTAATAAAATAGGAAGACTTGAAAGAAATAATCTTCCTTGAATTGTAGTACGTGCTTCAAATAATTGTTCAACTTTAGGAATACCTTGAACAATATCACCTGATTGAACTGTTTGATATGCTAATGTTAAAATTGGAATATTTCTTTGAATATATGGAGTATTTGTTAAATGTAAAATTCCTTTTGGAGAAACTAAAAATGGTTGTCCACGGCGAAGAGTCACTTTGCCAAAACTAATATGTACAATTTGACCTGGTTTTCGAATTGCAAAATTTGAAACACAATCACCATACACAAAAAATTTTCCTAAACTTGGCTTTTTTGAAAGTTTCGGAGAATCAATTTTTAAATTTTTAAAAGTATAAAGTTTGTTTTCATATTTTGTGCAAAAAGAAGAAATTTCAAAAGTTGCTGTTTTTTGATTTTTCAAAAAAACTGAATTCTCTTTGAAAGAATTAGGTGAAGATTGTTCTTGTTTTTGGAAACCAAATGATTCAATATCTTCATTCCTTTTTTGTTTGTTTAAAACAAATCTATAAAGTTCATGTAAATGTAATTGTTTATTTTGTAAAGGATATTTTTTTTTTTCATTTTCAACAGAATGTTGGTTTTTACCATTTTGTTGAGAAAGAATTAAAAATTTAGAATTTTTGAATTTTTGGTTTTGAAAACTTGTTTTTGAAAAAGAAAGAGTAAATAAATCATTTTTTGTAACAACAGTAAAAAGTGTATTTAATTTTTGAATTGTTGAAATTTCAGATGCTTTTTTCCACCAATTTGTTTCATTCATATGCATAGGAATTACTTCCCCTTCAAACGGACTTAAAAATTTTGTATTTGCATAAAAAACTGAATTCTTTTTAAAAATAAAATTTTGAACAACTTGTTGAGTTTTTGAAGGTCTAATTTTTTTTGAAAAAAAATTCTCTTTGTTTTTTTCAATTGTGTTTGTTTTTAATAAAAGAAAAAAAGACTGTTTCCAAAAATTATTATAATTTTTTTGAGCAAAAAGTTCAAAAAACATAAATTTTAACCCATCTTTGTTTAACCAAAACAACGTTGTTTCAAAAGATTTTTTAAAGAAAACAAAACGTTGATTTAAAAAAGCTGCTTTTTTTTCACAAATTGAAAAATCAATTGTTGAATTAACAGCATTAAAAAAGAGGGTTGGAAGAGTTTGTGAAGTTTTAAAATGAAATGAAGAATTATTCCAAGAAGAATGTGTGATTGATAAAGGTAAAAATTGAAGTGGGTAAAAAGAAAAAAAGTAGTTATTTTGAATATTTTTTTTTAAACCTTTTTGAGAGAATTGTAGGGAAGATTGTTTCAGATTAGAAGTTTGATTTTCATTTTTTAATTGTACTAAATGTTGTGAAAAATCACGATTTAATACATTTTTAAATTTTGAAAGAATTGTTTTTTTAGAATAAAGTTTAAAATTTAATGATTTTTTTATTGTATCTTTTTTTGAAAGACGAAAATCTAAAAAATTTTGATTTTTTTTGAAGCTTCTTTGAAATCTTCGAACAAAAGGCATTCTTGAAACAAAACTTTTTTGAAATGTTTTCAAACTGTGAATTTTTTCAAACGCAGAATAAACCAATGAATCTACATTTTTAAAATGATGAAGAAAATTTTTGTGTGCTTTTTGACAATTTAATACAGTTGAATGATATTTTTTATAAATTTTCAAAGATGAAATATAGAAAATTGAATTTTTTTGTAAACCTTTTTGAATTGTTGCATTTAAAAAATATTTTTTATAATTTTTTGGATTTTCAAGTAATTTATAATGCATAGGACGAATAAAAAGTGCAATTTTTTTAATTGGTTTTAACAATTTAGAATTTATTTTAAAATGATCCTGATCAAAACTAATGATTTGAACTGTTTTTTTCCCTTTACTTTCAAGAATTTTCTTTTGATTCAAAGCTTCATTTTTTTCAAAACTATAAACAAAATTTTCAAAAGCAACAAAAGATCCATTATTTTGAAAACGACAATTATAATTTCTTTGAACAGATTGTACAGAAAAATTCTTATTTTTCTTTTGAAAAGGTTCAAACTCAGAATTTAAAAAAATTTGTTTGAAAATCATATTTTGAGGATTTGAACAAAGCCCTGATTTTTTTAAAAAAATAGCTTCCTTGAAAATCTTGTTTTGTTCAAAACATAAATTTTTTGCAAAAAATTGTCCTTGTTTTGTTGTAGTTTGGTGTAAATTTAAAACAAATGATGAGTTTTCAAAAACACAAAGCCAACCTGATTGAATTGTTAAATGCATTTGTTTAGACTCAAGCTTTGTAGTTTTGACTGTATTGGGCTTTAAAGAGTCAATATTGGTGAAATGTGAAAAACCAATTATATCATCCGTTTTAAATTTATTTTCAAATATATTTTTAAAATTTTTGGAAGAAAGACTGGAATTTTTATTTGATTTTTGAAGAGGAAAACATGTTAAACAATTAGAGTTGACAAACTGTCCAATTTTATTTTGAATTTTTACTTTTTTAAAAAAAGTTGACAGTTGCACTTTGTTAAAAATTTTTTGACTTTTTTGAAAATTTGATTTTTTTTGTTTATTTTTAAATAAAGATAAGATATTGCTTTTAAATTCTTTATTAAATTCTTTTGAAAAAGAAAATTTTGGGGAAAATTTAAAAAATTTTCTGTTTTTTTGTTTGAAAAGAAAAGCGTTTTTCTTTAAAATTTTTGTTTTTGAAAAATTTTGGAATAAAAATTTCCAATGAAGAAAACGTGCATAAAAATTTTTTTTCGATAAAGAAATTTTTTGAAAATACTTTCTTTTTTTGTTTTTTTTGAAACAATAGAAAAATGGTAAAAAATTTTTTTTTTGATTTTGAACTTTTTTGTTTTGATATTGATAAAATGAAATTTTTTGCTGAAGTTTTTTTGTATTTTTTGGAAAAAAGTTTTTCTTTTTAAAAAAACTTGATTGTTGATATTTTATTTTATTTGCAAATGAAGAGCAATGCCAAATGCCTTCAAAAAAAGGAAAAAAAGGTTTCTTTTTTCCTTGATGATTTGAAGAATAAAATAAAGGAGTTTTTTGCAAAATAATGTCAGATACATAACTTTTTATTTTATCTTGTTTTTGTTTTTTAGAATTTTGATTTCTTTTAACATTAAAACTATTTTCATTTTTTTTTGAAAAATTTAAAACTGAAAATGTGTAATTTTCTTGTGGTATCCAAAAAATTTCTTTTGTATAAACTTCAGAATTAAAAAACCTATTAAATGTTGATTTGCTTTTTAATTTTTTTAATCCAAATAAAAGATCATAACTCAAATGATAACAATCAGTTATTTTTGTTTTTTTCAAATTATATAAAAAATTTGTTGAATATTCTTTTTGTTTATAATTTGTTCTCCATGAATCTTGCAAAACATTCATTCTTTTTTGAATTGGAAATAAATTTTTTGAAAAATTTGAAAAAGCAGACTTATTTTGTAATACAAAAGCAAATGGTGAAAAAATTAAAAAAAGATTTTTTTGGGATTGAAAGAAAGAATTACTTTTTTTTTGATCATCTTTTCTGTTTTGTTTTTTTCCTGCTTTTAAAGTTTTAAAGAAATCAAATGAAGATTTTTCTTTAAGGCATAAAAATTGCGTAAATTTTTGTTTTTTTGATAAATTTTCAAACACAAAAATTGTAAAAATCCCATTTGTAAACGTTTGATAATTTTTAGGAAAACAATAACTTAAAAATGTAGGAATATCTTTTCCAAAAAAATTTTCATTTGCAAATGCAAGACTTGTTTGTTGTTTTCCATAATTTACTTTTTTATTTTCATCAAATACTGTTTGTTTTAGTGTTGTAAACGTTCGAAAAGAAAGTAGAGAATTTTTAGTATTTTTATTTGTTGATGAATCAAAAAAAGAAAAGAAATACCCACATTTTTTATAACGTACTTTTTCATAATGAAAACAAAACACTGTTTTTTTCAAAATAATTTGTTGAGAATTTGTTTTTTGAAAAGTTAACCTTTGAGAAAATGTTTTTCCAGTTTTTACACTTTGAAGAAAAATAAAAGTGTTTAAAAATGAAAATTTCAAAGAAAATGTTGAAAAAAGAAATGTTGAGTTTTTATTTCTAAAAGAAAAAGAATTTGCAAAAAACTGATTTTCATTTTGTGTAAAAAAAATTTTTTTTATATCTTTTGTTTTCAAAAATAAACCATTTTTTTGAACTTTTAAAAATGGAACAAAATGTTCTTTTTGTGCTGATTGATCCGATTTATAAAAAATTTTTGTTGAATATTTTTTTGACAATAAAAATTTTAAAAAAAAATATTTGTTTTCAAAAACTTTAGTTTTTAAAAAGGATGATTTTTTTACAAATTTTTGAGACGTATTAAATTTTTTTGCAAAATGATAAATTCTAAAAAAAGGAGAACTTCGGGCAAATGTTGAAAATTTCACAATAATTTGTTTTAACGGATTTTTAATTTTGGAAATAAAATAATTTGGAGTTTCTTTATTTTGTTTTTTGAATTTTTTTTGTTTTTGAGAAAAAACAAAAAATCTTTGAAAATTTCCTGAAAAAATAATATCTTTTTTTGGTTTTAAAAATTTTTGATTTTTTTTTGTTTGTTTTTTATGAAAATTTTTAAAATTTGATGAAAAAGGTTGACAAGGAAAAAGTTGAAATTTCATTATTGACGTATTTTTTGAAACATCAAAAAAAATTTTATAAGTTAAATTTTTTTGCATAAAATTTTTTGTTTTAAAAATTTTTTTAGAAAAAATTGTTTGTTTTGATGAAGTCTTCCAAATATTAAAAAGAGAATTTTTCATTTTTTCGTTTTTTTGAAAAGAAAAAGAAAAACATGGAAAAATTTTACAATTTTGGTCAAAAGTCAAATTCAAACGAGAAGATGAAGGAAAAGATTTTTGAACAAAAAAAGGAAAAGGTTTTGAATTTTTGGAATTTTCAAATGCCATTAAATAAAACATATTTCTTTTCTTTTTTTCCTGAAAATCATTTTTTTTTTGAAACCCAAAAAAATTCCACGTTTTTGGTTTTCTCCAAAGAATTCGATTTAATGCTGTTGTTTTTTTCAGGAAATCACCATTTTTAATAAAAAGATTCGAATCAAATGAATTATAAAAAACTTTTCCTGATAAAATCCAAAGATTTGTCCAATCTTTTACTTTCCAAATAATATCATTTTTTAACTCCAAAGGAGAAAGATCAAAAGAATCAGAACTTCTTGTTTCAACAAGAAGTTGAAGTTTTTGAAATTGATCTTTTTTTTGAAATGGAACACTTGAAGTATTTAAATAAAATTCACCTGCTAAATTTGAATACAATGTTTGTTCTGCACTTCCATATTGCAATTGTTTTTTTGCAACAGTTGAAAATTGAGCTAATACTTGTGTCTTTTGCACAAATTCATGATTTCTCATAAATAAAACAGCATACGCAGGAATTTTATAAATTTCTGAAAAATTGGAATTTTTATTTTTTTGCTTCCAATTATTTTCAAATTGTGTAACATATGTTTCATCAAAATGAGGATTAAAACTAGAATCATGAATATTTTCTGAAGTTTTTGAGCCACGAAGAACACAAAATGAACCTGGTGTTTTTGTAAAAAAAGCAATTTCACTTAATGAAATTCGAATACAACTTCCTGGAATATTATGAAAATATTGAATTTTTCCATCAAAAGGTGCTAAAATTTGGTCAGTTAAACCTCCAGCAAAAACCCCCCCAGTGTGAAATGTTCTCATTGTTAATTGTGTTCCAGGTTCACCAATGGATTGAGCTGCAATGACCCCAACTGCTTCACCTAATGATACAAGTTTACCTTGAGATAAACTCCAACCATAACAAAGTTGACAAATTAAACGAGGTGTTTCACACGTTAAAGGAGAACGAACTAAAGCTTTTTTTGTAACTTTTGAAATTGCAAAAGCAAATTTAGAGTCAATTTCTTGATTACGAGAAGCCACAAGTTTTTTTTCTGTAATGTTATTTATTTTGTTTGTTGAAAAAATATCTTGAGCTAAAACACGTCCAACTAAACGGTTTTGAAAAGAATAAATTGTTTTATTTGCTTCCTTCATATCAAATAAAAAAATTCCTCGTGATGTTTGACAATCAAATTGAGAAACAATTACATGTTGTGCTACGTCAACAAGTCGACGAGTTAAATAACCAGCTGTTGCTGTTCGTAAAGCAGTATCCACAATTCCTTTACGTGCACCATAAGTTGAAATTAAATATTCAGTTAATGTTAATCCTTCACGAAAATTACTTTGGATTGGAAAATCAATAATTTGACCTTGTGGATCAGACATTAAACCTCGCATTCCAACTAATTGGCGAACTTGAGACATATTTCCTCGAGCTCCAGAAAAAGCCATCATATAAATTGGATTAAATAAATCAATTGTTTCAAAATATTTAATAACTTCTTGTTTTAACGTATCATTTGTTTGATTCCATGTATAAATCAAACGTTGCATACGTTCTACTCCTGTAATTTTTGCATTTCGAAAATCCATCAAATCTTTTGAAACTTTTGTTTCTGCTTTGGCAATTAATGCAATTTTGTTGTTTGGAATTTTTAAATCATCAATACCTAAAGATAGACCACCTTTTGTTGCATAACCAAATCCAAATCCTTTTAATTTTTCTAAAAATTGAATTGTTTTATATTGACCATATCTTTCTAAAAACCAAGCAACAACGTTTTTTAACCGATTTTTATCAAAAGCAAAATTAAAAAAGATAGGCTCTGAAGAAGAATTTTTTTTTGCAACAAATAAAAGAGAAAGTTTTTGATTTTCTGGTGAAGCAGGAAAAATTGTATTTTGTTTTTGAAAAGCTTTTTTTGTTTTAAAATTTTGTTTCCAAAAACCAAATACAGAATCATTGATTTGATTCTTTTGATCAAAAGAATTTTTATACCCTAAAAATACTTTTGCCCTTCTTGACTCAAATTCCAAAAACTTTTCTTTATTTGTTTGTATACCCCCCAACCAGTTTTTTTGAGAAAAAACAGAAAAAACAAATTTTTGTTGAAAAGACAAAGTTTTTTTCGAAAATTGCTTTTTTAAAACTGTATTTAAAATTTTTTTATTTTTAAATTTGTTCATTCTTCTCTATTTTTTTTATACGAACTTTTTTCATTTGAATTCTTTTTTTTTCTTGATTTAAAAAAATTATAACTAGAAAAGAATTTATTTTGAAAAAATAAAAAAAATAAAAAATTCAAATTTGAATTTTTTAATAAATTTATAAAAGTTTTTTAATTCTTTTTAAAATTTTTTGTTTTTTAAAGAGAATTTTTTAAACTATAAAAAAATTTTTTGTTTTAAACATTTTTGTTGTTTTCAAAAAAAGTCTTTTATATTAAGAGAAATGATAATAAATTGAATTATTCTATTAGAATAGGAAAAAAAAATTTTTTACAAAAAAAAAGTCTTTAATAAAAAAATTTTATTAAAAAACAAATTTTTTAATAAAATTTATATAAAAAAATATAAAAAATAAATTTTTTTTAGTATTTTCTTTTTTTTCAAAAAAAAATACTAAAAAAAATTTATTTTTTACTTTTTGTTTTAAAAAACAAAAAAGGTTTTATCTTTTGTGAAAAATTCATTCATATTATTGAAAAAAGATTTGTTTTTTTGCTTGTGGAGAAATAAATATTTTCTTTTACACAAGCAAAAAAAGTGTTCATAAAAATAAAAAAGATTTTTTTGTCTTTTTTTTTAAATAAAATGTTTTTATAAAAGATCAAGTAAAACAGATGGTGAATTTGCAGTAGGTTTACGTGTTTTTGTATACCCTTTATAGATCCAAACTTTCACACCAATAATACCATAAATTGTTTGAGCAGTTTTATAACAATAATCAATATTGGCTCTTAATGTTTGTAAAGGAACACGACCTGCACGAACCCATTCTGAACGTGCAATTTCAGCACCATTTAAACGACCAGAAACTTGAATTTTTACTCCTTTTACTTTTGGAGTTCTCATTAAATCTTCTTTTGCTTTTTTAATAACTCCTCGAAAAGCTTTTCGTTTTTCTAAATCATCAACAATAGAATCAGCAACTGCTGAAGCTCGTGTTTGGAAATCTTGTGCTTTCACAGAGTAAAATTGAATTGAAATTTTTGGCGTTAATTGAATATTTTGTTCACAAATTGTTCTTTGTTTTTGAAGTTGTTCAACAAAAATATCTTTGAAATTTTTCTTTTGTGAAGCATTTTTTTGTGAAATGTTAAAGAATGTTTTTGATACTTTATTTTTTAAAATTTCTTGTTTTTCTTCATTTGTTAAACCAACCATTGTTTTTGAAGAAATACCAAATAGAAAATCTGATTGTTGTTTTGTAAATTGTTGAATTTTTTTTAAATTTTGACGACTTTCTGAAATTGTTGCTAAATATAAGAATAAATTTTTTGAACGATGTTGTTGAACTAAAGCTTGTAAATGATCAATGAATTTGATTGTATTTTTTTCTTCATGAATTTTTGAAAATTTCTTTTGGAAAGATTTTTCTGTTAATGAAGCAACTTTTAACGCAAATTTTTGATTTGTTTTATTTTGAGCAGAATTTTCAAAAGTACTTTGTGCAAAATTTGATGAATTTTGATTTTTACGAAGTGAAATAAATTTTTTTAAATTTTGAAGAAAACGTACACGTTGAAAATATGAAAATGTTTTTGTTTTTGAAAATTTTCCAAATACAAAATATTCTTTTCTTAATCGTTCTAATTTTTTTAAAGCTTTTTGTTGTAAAGCTTTAAAAAGTTTTAATAATAAAGGAAGTGGCAATTTTTCAAAACGTTTAAAACGAAGAAGATTCCATTTTTTTTGTGAACCAAGTGGTAAATAACGGAAAGATCCAAATTTTTGAATTTCTTCAGTTTTTGAATTTTCAAAATATTGATTCCAATAATTCATTTCTGCTTTTAAAGCATTTAAAAAAGAAAGATTTGTTTGTGACATATAGAAATTTACAAATTTTGTACATGGTTTTGAAAGATTTGCTTTTGATACTTTTGAATCAACAAAATTTAAAAAAGCTTTTTGTTTTAACGAAACATTTTGTCGATTTTTTTGACCTTTTGAAAAAGTAGAAAGTTTTGAAAAAGATGTTTGAAATTTATTTTTTCGAAATGGTCTTCTTTCCTGAAGATTTTTCTTAAAAAATGAAAGAAGATTATTTTTAAATGAAAGTTGTTTTTTTGAATCAAATTTTTTTGTAATTTTTTTTCCATTTTTTACAACAATGAATTTTCCTAAAAAACGTTGATGAAAACGTGCAAAAAGTTTTTTTCTTTTTTCAATATTTGATTTCATACTTTTTTTTGTTGAATTTTTAAAAGATAAATTTTGTTCTCCTTTACGATTTGAAGCACTACGTTTTTTTTCAACTGAATATAAATCATTTGATGATTCTAATTTTGAAGAAAGTTCCATATTTTCTCCAGCATTTTTGAACAAAGTTGTTTTTTTTGATGAATTTTTTTCTAAAATAAAATGGTTTTTTAAAAGATTATGTACAAAATTTGGTTGAACTTCTAAACCTTCTAAAGCACTTTTAATCATATGACAATTTTGAGCATGAATTTGAATTCCAATTTCATAAGGAATTAATCCACGAACAATTTGAATATGTGAAATTTTTGGCATATTTGGTGAATTATTCAGTTTTTTTTGAAAAAGTTGTGGAAGTAATTTTAATAAATTTTTTCTTAAAAATCTATCTTCTAAAACTGATTGTGCATATTGATGTTTATGAAATCGAGCAAACCAAATAGATTGATGTTTTTTTGTAATACCAACACGAAAACCTAATGGATGAATTTTTTGTCCCATATTTTTTTTTGAACAAAACTTTTTTAAAAAAAATTTTTTTTTATGATGAATTTTACTAAAAAATTCAAGAAAAGAAAAAAGTATATTTTTTGAAAAGAATTTTTGAACTTTTAATGAAAATTTTTTAAATTGTTAAATTGAAATAAAAGTATATTTTATTTTTCAATATTTTTGTTATAAAAATTTAGAATTCAAAAAAGCTCGCATACCTGTTTTTTAAAATATTTATTAAATGTAATATAAAAAATTTTTTCGAAATAAATTCAAAAATGCTTTAACCGTAATTATCAAAATTTTTACTTAAAAAAGTTTTTTCCAAGTTTGTTTTTAAATTTTAACAAAAAAAATACAAAAAAAGCAAATTTTTATCAACTCTTTTAAATTACTTGACAGCAAAGTTTTTTTGAATTTTTGTGCTTTTTTTATTTATCAACAAAAAAAGCACAAAAATTCAAAAAATTGTAAAATTTATTTGTTCAAATATACATTTGAAAAAAAAATTTTACAAAGTTTGAAACAGAATTTTTAAATTGTTCTGATTTAAAATTGATTTTGAACAAAAGTTGAAGTTTTTGATCCAAAAGATTCTGAAAAAGAATTAATATTTTGATTTCTTCGTAATGGTCGTGTAACTAAATCTAAAATTTCACGTGCATTTGTAAAACCATGAATTTGAGCAAAAGTAAATTCAACAGACCATTTTGTTGTAATATTACGTGCTTCTAAAGGATTGGCGTGAGCCATTCCAGTAATAACAAGATCTGGTTGTAATTCACGAATACGACTAATTTGATAATAATTATCTGGTTTTTCAACAATACGTGGAATAGGTACATTCATTTCAAAACATGTTTTTTCTAAAAGAGCTAATTCTGCAGCTTGAAAACGTTGATCTAAATATGGAATTCCAACTTCATAAACAATCATTCCACAACGAATTAAAAATCGAGCTAAAGAAATTTCTAATAAATTATCACCCATAAAAAACACAGATTTTCCACGAACAAGTTTTAAAGAATCTTCAAGCCCTTCCCAAATTTTTGTTTCGCGTTCTTCTAACCCAATTGGTTTTTTTCCATAAATTGAACAAATTTTTTCAATCCAAGCTTTTGTCCCATCTGGACCAATTGGAAAAGGTGCGCTGATAAGTTTACATTTACGACGTCTCATTAATGTTGTTGCTGTACGGCTTAAAAAAGGATTTACGCCGCAAACATATGTATTTGTATCTAAAATTGGCAAATCAGAATAACGTGTTGAAGGCAACCATCCTGAAATTTCAATACCTTGTCTGTTTAATTCAAGTTTTAATTGAGTTGCTACAGTATTTGGGAGTGAACCAAATAAAACAAGTTTTGAATTTCCAAGTTCAGAATTTTGAACAAAATTTTCTTTGTTTAAATTGACTGATGATTCAAGTTGCAATTTATTTTGTTGTTCAACAAAAGGAGCAAAATTGTTTTTTGTAAAAGTGTTTTCTGTTTTACTTTTTAGAATTGAAAATGAAGGCAAAAATTCTTCTAAAGATTTAAAAAATTCAAAAGGGTTTTGAATCCCATCGTTTTTTTTTGGAAAAAAAGTTTTTGAATTTTCCAATGTATCATTTTCATTGTTTGAATTGTTGGAATTTTCAAGACCAATTGAAGATTGATTGAATGACTTTTTTTGACTTTTTTCTTCAACATTGATTGGTAATGAAGGGCAACGTTGTGCCATAGCAGCTAAAACAGTATCTTCACCTTGTGTAAAGGCATAATCTAAACCATTTGCACGAGCAACAACAATTGGAATTCCTAATTCTCGTTCTAATTCTGGAGCCATTCCTTCTAAATCCATTTTAATAATTTCTGTTGTACATGTACCAATCCAAACAATTACACTTGGATTTCGATCTTCTTTAATTTGAAAACAAAGGCGTTTAAGTTCTTTATAATCATTTAATTTTGCAGAAATATCACTTTCTTCTAACTCAGCCATTGCATAACGAGGTTCTGCAAAAATCATAACCCCCAGTGCATTTTGAAGAAAATAACCACAAGTTTTTGTTCCAATTACAAGAAAAAAACTATCTTCAATTTTTTGATATAACCAAGAAACACAACTAATTGGACAAAACGTATGATAATTGCCAGTTTCACATTCAAAGGTTAATTTTTCTTTTTCTTCTAAAAGAGTTGTCATATTTGTTCTATTTTTTGAATTTATAAATTCATTTTCTTTTCATGAAATTTTAACAATTTTTTGAAAAAATAACTCTAAATTTATAAAAAAAATCAATACTTTTTTTGTCAAAAAATTTTTATAAAAATTTCATAAAAAATGAAAACACTGCAAATAAAAAAATGAGTTTTGTTTCACGTTTATATTTCTTTTTTATTTTTTTGAAAAAAAATACAAAGTTTGTTCAAAAAATTTTTTGAATGAATGAAATAAACTTTAAAAATACTCTTCTGAAAAGTATTTCAAAAGTAGATAGAAATTCTATCTACTTTTTCTCCTGCTTTTTTTAAAAAAATTTTCCAATTTTGAACTTTTTTGTTTTTGAAAAACAAAAAAAGCATAGATTTTCAAAAACTTTTTTTATAAATTTTATTCGTTATAAAATTTCTTTTTTTGAGTACGAAAAAGATTTTTAGATAAATTGGTTAAAAAAAATTCTCTTTTTTTTTGAAAACATAATGTTCTCAGAGCAAAACCCCAATTTTTAACCCTATTCTTTATTTAGGTTTTTTCTATTTTCTTTTTTCCAAATTTTAAAATAATTACAAAATGAAAAAAATCATTAAAAATTATTTTTTTTGAATTTCCTGTTGAAGGATAAATACAAAATTTAACTCTTATAGAAATTTGCATGTTTTTAGAGAAATTGTATAAAAACGTCTTGGTCGGTTAACCTAAATCAAATAGAATTCAACAAAATTGTAAAAATACATTTTTTCAACTCAACAGTTTATTGATTCGGCTTCAAAACTGTAGACAAAAATTTCTTTTTTTACAGCTTTTTTTAGAATTCAAAAAATTTGAACAAAAATATTTTTTTTTGTGTAAAAATTTTCAAAAATATTAAAAAATTTTATTTTTTTTTTAATATTTTTAAAAATTTTCACAAATTTTATTTTATCACAAAAACTTTTTAAATAATTATTTAAAAAGTTTTTTAATTTTTTGAAAAGTGCAAACTTTTTTGAATTTTTTCTTTTTTTATCACTCAAAAGAATTAAAAAAAAAAACAAATATTATTGAAAAATAATAAATAAAAATATTTAAAAAATTTTAAAATTATGGCAATTGCATAAGATGTTCTATTTGTGTTAAAAATCCTTTTTTATTTAATTGAAAAAGACCCATGTCTAAACACAAAGCTTGAAGTTCACAAATTAAAACTTTAAATGATTCTGGAGTTCCAATATAAATTGGCATATTCAAAAGAATATTTGACCATAAAGTCATACGCCCACTAATATCATCTGATTTAATAGTTAACATTTCTAATAAAATAAAAGCTGCTCCATAAGCTTCAATTGCCCAAACTTCCATTTCTCCAAGTCTTTGACCTCCATATTTGGAACGACCTCTCAAAGGTTGTTGTGTAACAAGTGAATATGGACCAGTTGATCGAGCATGAATTTTATCATCAACTAAATGCACAAGTTTTAACATATATGCAATACCTACAGTAACTGGACTATCATAAGGTTCACCAGTTTGTCCATCAAAAATTTGCATTTTTCCAGGAGAACAAGGATTGAATAACCATTTTTGATTTGTTTTCAAACGAGCTTCATATAATTTATAAAATGTAAAACTTCGAGAAGCATGTGGACCATAAATTTCATCAAAAGCTTGAACTCGATAATAGTGTTTTAAATATTTTGAAGCCAATCCTAAAAGACATTCATAAATTTGTCCTACATTCATACGAGAAGGTACTCCTAAAGGATTTAAAACCATATCCAATGGAGTTCCATCTGGTAAAAAAGGCATGTCTTGAACTGGAAGAATTTTTGAAACAATTCCTTTATTCCCATGTCTTCCGGCCATTTTATCACCAACTTGTATTTTACGTTTTTCAGCTAAATAAACAATAACTCGTTCTGGTTTTCGTTGTTTTTTCAAAAAAACTCTAGAATTTTTTTTCTTTCGTTGAATTGTTGATCTTGAAGCTTTTTCTGTTGAAGTAAAATTCCACGAAAAATTTAAGATTTTAATTTCAACAACTTTTGCTTTTAAACCTTTTGGGGTTCTTAACGAACTATCACGCATTGGAATTAATTCTTTTTCTAAAATAGTGTACAATAATTTTTCATACCCTGATCTATATTTTTTTTGAATTGGAGTAACTTTTCCAACTAAAATTTGACCTTCATGAACAAAAGTTCCTAATTTCACAATTCCTCTTTCATCTAAATGATTTTTTTCCTTTTCTGGAATATCAGGAATTTTATTTGTAATTTGTTCTTTGCCCAATTTTGTGTTTTTTGTTTCAACTTCATATGATTCAATATGAACTGAGGTATAAACATCTTCAGTAACTAATCTTTGACTAATTAGAATAGCATCTTCATAGTTATATCCTTCCCAAGGCATATAAGCAATAAAAATATTTTTACCTAAACATAATTCACCTCCTAAACTTGAAGCACAATCTGCTAATAAATCTCCTGTTTGAACCCAATCTCCTTCAAGAACCATTGGACGCTGAACAATAAGAGTATCTTGATTTGATCGTTGATATTTTTGCAAAGAATATTTTGAAAATTTTTGATTTTGTAAAGATTGCATTGTTATAAAAGCAAACAAATATGAAAAAGAACCAAATGAAAAAATTTGTGTATTCATTTTATTTTGAGAACATGTAAAAAAAGCATCACAGATTTCAAATTTTTGATTTTTTCCAATTCCATTTTTTTTAAAAAAAACAGAATTTGTTTTATTTTTATTTGCTCTAAAATTCAAACAAAAACTTTTTATTTTCATACTATTTGAATAAAAAAATTTAAAACTTTTGTAAAAAAATCAAAAACATTGATTTTTTTCTTTTTGTGCAAATTAAAATTTACAATTTTTTTTTACTTTAAAAACAAAAAAAATTTTATAACATTCAAACTTTGGAATTTTTTTTGATTTTTTTAGAAATTGCATTCAAAAAAATTATAAACTAATAAAAACTTTTTCAATAAAAAATAAATAAAAAAACGAAAACAAAGTTTTTCCAACTCAAATGTAAAAAATACAATAAAAAACACAAAACGTTTTTATAATTATGAAATCTCTTTGTAAAATTCTTTGAAAAGTTTAAATAAAAGCTTTTTATTTTACAATTTATGAAAAGTGCTGATTTATTTTCTTTTTTATTAAAAATAAAAAATTATAATTCTTTACAAAAAAATTCAAAAAATTTAAAAACAATTTCAATTTTTTGAATCTTTTGTAAAAAAAACATCCATTTCTATTACAAACAAAAAAAAGTTGTAAAAAAAATTTTTACAAAAAATAAAAATTTAAAAAATCAAAAAATTATAGCAATAAAATGTGTAAACTAAATTCCAAAACAAATTTTTATTTTTATTGAAAGAATTTTTTAATTTTTTAAAGAGTCAAAAATTAAAAAACTCTTCAAAAAAGTTAAATTGTGTAAAGATAAATTTTAGAACCACTTGAATAAACAATATATCCACTTGTTTTTGCAAGAATAGCATGTCCTGAATCGCTCACAACACGTGCTTCAAGTCCTGTTCCAATTAACGGTCGTTCAAGACAAATTAAAGGAACAGCTTGTCTTTGCATATTTGACCCCATTAACGCTCGATTTGCATCATCATGTTCTAAAAATGGAATAAATGATGTTGCAACAGAAATCATTTGAAGCGGTGAAACCCCCATTAACGCAAGTTTATGAGTTTTCATACGAACAAAACGTTTTCCAATACGAACAGGAATTGGTTTTTTTGGCAAAAAGCCTAAAGGTGTTAAATTTAAATCTGGAGTTGCTGTTTGAAAACGATCATCTTTGTCAGGTGATAAATAAAACACACCTAAATTTTTTTGAACTTGTCCTTTATAAACTTTATAAAAAGGTGATTCAAGAAAACCTTGAAAAGAAATTTTTGAATAAGTTGTAATCGAATTCACAAGACCTGTATTTTTTCCTTCTGGTGTTTCAATAGGACAGATTCGACCATAATGAGATGGATGAATTCCACGAATGGCTAAAGTAGCAGTATCACGTGACACACCTCCGGGACCTAATGAACTAAGTCTACGTTTATGTGTAATTTCAGCTAAAGGATTAATTTGATCCATAAATTGAGATAATGGGTGTGTTCCAAAAAATTCTCGAAAAGCTCCATTAATTGGTCGAGTACTTATTAAAGAATCAAAATTAAAAAAAGAATTTTTTTGAAAAAATGATTGTTGACCATTCCCATTTAATTTTAAACAAATCGATTTTTCTAAACGAACAAAACCAATACTAAAAATTTCTTGAAGAGCTTCACCTGCAGTACGAACTTTTTTATTTTTTAAATGATCAATATCATCAATTTCAAAAAAACCATCTTCAATTTTCATTAACGAATCTGTTGCTGTTAATACATCTAAAGCTGTTAATGTTGTTTGTTCCAATGGAATAGTTAACCCAAGCTTTTTATTAATTAACCAACGTCCTTGTTTTCCTAAATCATATGTTCGAGGATTCATAAATTTATTTGCAAACCATTTACGTCCTAATTCATAAGCTTCAAGTTTTGAAGCTACACGTTTTTCTTGATTTTGTGAAGATAATTTTTGTGTTTTTTGCTTTCTATTTTTTTGAAGATTTTCTTTTTTTTTTGTTGTTTTCTTTTTTTTTGTTTTGACAATTGTTTGAGAAAAAAAAGATTCATTATTTGATGAGAAAACTTTGTTTTCATTTTTTTGTTTTTGTAATGAACCATCAAAAGAAACAGATTCAGAAAAAAGAACTTTGGATTCAATTTTTGTTGAAGATTGACCAAAAGCAAAAGTTTTTGTTTTTTCTTTATTTTTTTTCAAAAAATAAAATTTTTGAAGTGTTTTTTTTAATTTAAAAAGTTTTTGAATTTGTTCCCAAGCTTGTTTTGTATTTGAAACATATGGATACTTTAATTCTTTTGAAGATTTTGATTTTTGTACTTTTTCCATTTCTTTTGTAAAACTCTGAAGTAAATTCATTGGTTTATACACAGAATTTAAAATATATTTTTCACTTAAGCCCATTCCTAATAAGAACCACAATAATGGAATTTTAGGACCTTTTTTCATTTTTGCCCACATTGAAAAATCTTTATCACATTCAATACGAAGCCATGTCCCTTTTAAACAAATAATATCAGCATAAAAACGACGAAATGTTGTTGAAGGTTTTTCTGACCATTTATTTGAAAAAATTTCATGCATATTTTCTCGAAAATAAATACCAGGACTTCGAACTAATTGATTAATAATAACTCGAGCTGAACCATTTAATAAAAAATGACCACGATTTGTCATTAATGGAAAATGGGCAAGTAACATCCATTTTAGAAAAATACGTTTGGTTTTTCGATCTGTCAATTGAACTGGAATATATAATTTTGAAACATAACTTTTTTTATAAAAAATAGCTTGTTGAATTGAATAAAAAGGTTTTGTTAAACGATAATATTGAGGATAAAAAAAGATTTCAATTTGTTTTTCAAAACAAGTGATTGGATTTCTTTTTGAAATTTCTTTGACAATTCCTTTTTCTAACAAATAAAAAAATCCTTGGCGTTGAATTTCAACTAAATCTGGAATATATGAATTATAATTATACATAAAAATTTTGAATATTAAAATTTGTTGAATTTCCTCTGATTCAAAAAAAATTGAATACAGCTCTATTTTTTACAAACAATTTATGAAATAATTAAAAAATATTAAGTAAATAAACAAATAGAATTTTTGCACAATTTTTTTTGCTTTTTTTAAAAAATAAAATTTTTTTTTATTTTTTAAAAATTAACATTTTATTTTTTTTTATTGATTCTTTCTAGAAAGTCAAAAAAGTTTTTATATTGAATTTTTTGGATTTTTAAATTTTCTTTTAACAAAAATAAAATAAATTGAATAATTGAATCTTTTAAAAATTTTTTTTTTATGATATAATTAAAAAATAAATAAACAATGTTTTTTATTTCCAAAAATTTGATTTTTTCGTTTGATTTTGAAAGAATTTTTTCTAAAAAATTTTTAGAAAAAACAAAAAAACATATATTAATATTCAATTTTTTTTTGTTTTTAATACCTTTCTATGTTCAAAAATTTAGTTTTCTATTTTGTTTTAAAAAATTTTCAAAAAAAATCACTGCTTTTGAAAATAAAAAAGACTTTTAAAAATCTTTTTTCCAAAAAGATTTAAACAAAAGACAAAATAGTATATTTTATGACTCTGATTTTTTTAAAAAAAGTTTTTATAAAATATCTTAATACAGTTATAACTTTATGGATTTGTTTAAAAAAATGTTTTGAAATTGAAACACCTCTTTTTGCTTTTTATAAAATTTTTTTTTCTGAACCAAACAAAAGTTCTACTTTTCACTTTCAGTCTTTTTGTTTTTTTCTAAAACAAATGAAAAAAAAATGAAACAAAAATGAAATAAAAAAACAAAATTTTTTATAGATAAAAAATAAAATGCAAAAAAGAACAGTAAAAAAAAAACAACAAGAAAAAAATTCTAAATTTTTGAATTCCTTTTTTTCAATAAAAAATGTTTTTTGTATTAAACTTTTAACAAATAAAAATTGAAACACTCAAAACAAATTTTTTTAAAGTTTGAAAAAATTTAAGATTAAATTTTTTTTAAGTAAAAAAAAATTTTTTTGAAAATCTTTAAAAAAATAAAAAACCTTGAAAAAATGACAAGTAAAAAATGTCCACCATTTTTGGTCCGTATTCTTTACGGGAAAATTCACTTAAAATCAATAAAACATTACAAACTTTGACATTGCAAAAATATCAAAGCAAATAAAGTGAATTTGGTTGCTTAGGAAAACTAAAAAACTTTAACTAGGTTTTTTATTTTTTAAATTTTTTAGAAAATTTAAAAAATAAAAAACCTAGTTAAAGTTTTTTGAAAAAATAAAAATTTTTTGGTATTTTTGTCTTTCTTGATTTTCATAAAATAAAAAACATAAAAATAAAAAAGATTGTATAATTTTTTTTACATATCTTTTTCGATGTTTTTTTTGAAAATTTTTCAAAACTTTTTTTGACAATGATTTTTTTGATTCTGGTATTCAAAAAATATCAAAAAAGTTAAAAAACTCAAAAATTAAAAAATTTGTTTAAAAAATTGAAATCTTTTAAACAAAAAACTCTAAATTTTTATTTTAGTTTCCTATGAAAAAAAAAATTTTTTATTTATGACAACAAGAAAATCAGCTGAAGCTATTACATATCCTATTTTCACTGTTCGTTGGTTATCAATTCACGCATTAGCAGTTCCTACTATTTTCTTTTTAGGTTCAATTACAGCAATGCAATTTATTCAACGTTAATTTTTTTTTTAATTGTGAAAAGAAAGCATCTGATAAAAATTAAAAACTTTTTTATTTCTTTTGCAATTTTAAATTTTCAGTTCAAAATTTTGTGAGTATTTATTAAAAAATACAAAACTCTTTTTTAAATCACAAAAATTATTTTCTAGCTTTCTTTTAAATTAAAAAAAGCCAACAGTCAAGTCAACTGAAAAACCTAAAGGTCCGTTATTATGAACGGAATTTGATAATCTTGAAAAACGTAAAATAAAAAACAAATGGCTAAAAAAGCAAAAAATTTGAATTTTAAAAATTTTTGTTCTTTTTTTGTTGTAAAGTGTATTTTTTTTTTGAAAAAAACTCTAAAAACCAACTGAAAAAAAAACTTAAACAAATACATTTTACACAAAGAAAAAAATTTTATTGAAAAAATTCACAAAAAATTGCAAAACTTTAGACCTCAGTTCTTTTTAGTATATGGCTAGACCTAATCCCAATAAACAAGTTGTAGAATTAAACCGTACTAGTCTTTATTGGGGACTATTATTAATTTTTGTTTTGGCTGTTCTTTTCTCTTCTTATATTTTCAACTAATAAACTGAAATTCTTAAAAACTTTATTTTTTAAAATCTAAAGTTTTCAGTTTTTATAGTGAAAATCTTTTCATTTTTTCTGATCTTTTATGAAATCAGTAAAAATTCTTTCTTTTTTTACCTTTCTTTATTTCATGTAAATTGTTTGATTTTTTGATCAATAAGAAAAAATTTCAAAAAAAAAAATAAAAATAAGAAAAAAAAGGATAATATTTTGTTTAATTCAAATGGATTTGTTTGTTGTTTTAGTATTAGTTCGCAAACTAATACTAAAACATAAATTTTATTTTTTTATTAAAAAAAATAAAAATTTAAGAACAAAATAAATAAAAAATTCAAGCACTACAAACTTCAAAATTTGAAGTTTGTAAAAAAAGTATTGAAAATAAAAAGTTTGCAAAAAGATGACAATTTTTTTAAAAAATGGTATAATTTTAGAAAAAAAGGGGATATGGCGGAATGGTAGACGCTACGGACTTAAAAAATTTAAAGATTAAAACTTTTTTTGAGCTTTTCTAAAGAAATTTAGAAAGTGATTGCTTTTAAAATCAGAGAAAAAAATTCTTTTAAAAAAAAATTTAAAATTCTGAACCTATTTCTATTTTTAAAACCAAAGAAAAGGTGCAGAGACTTAATAAAAGCTATGTTTCATCAATTTTATGATTTTTTCTACAAACTCTTTTAGAAAAAACAAAAAAAATGAAAGATAATGATAAAGTCCACAAAAAAATTCTTCAATTTTCAATGAAAATCCGTTGATCTTTTCGATCGTGAGGGTTCAAGTCCCTCTATCCCCAAAAAAAAAAGAATAAGCTATTCATGAAGTTAGAGATTCAAAATAAACTATAAAAACACTTTTTATATCTTTTTTATTTGTTATCAATAAAGAATTTTTTTTTGCTTTTTTGTAGCTGTTTGTTAAAAAAAAACAAAAAGTTAAAAAGAGTAAACTTTTTTCTATTTAATCAATGAAAAAAACTATAAAAAAATCAAAAGAAAAAGCTCCTCATTTTTTTTTTGCTTTTAATAAAAAAAGTTTCAAAAAATGAAAAGCTTCAAAAAAATTTTTTTTTCAAAAGATTTTTAAAACTTTGGAAAAAAATAAAAATAATCTCAAAACATATTTTTTCGGTTTTTTAAAAGTTTTTTGGTTCTAAAAAATCAATCTAAAACTTTAAACTGAATATAACAAAAAACATTCAAAGGTAAAATAAAAAATTTTCTTTGATGTTTTATTTTTTTTTATATTTTTTAAAATAAAAAAACATAAAAAATTTATATTTTTCAGTTTTATAAAAATTTTTTATTCAAAATTTCTATTATGGTTGAACCTTTACTTTCAGGAATTGTATTAGGATTAGTTCCAGTTACTATTGCTGGTTTATTTGTTACTGCATATTTACAATACCGTCGTGGTGATCAAGCAACTTGGTAAGCTCAAATCACTCAAAAATTTTGGTGAACAGCAAAATTTTTTACTGTTCACCAATTTTTAATTTTTTAAACTTTTAAAAACGTTTAAAAAATAAAAAAAATACTTTTTTATTCTAAAAAGTAATAAAGTACCTTTTCTTTAAAAGTTTTTTTATTTTTTTGCAACTACTTTTGTTGCTGCTAATTTTACACCATATTTTGAACGACTTTGAACTCGATTTTTTACACCAGCAGTATCTAGTGTTCCACGTACAATATGATAACGTACACCTGGTAAATCTTTTACCCTCCCCCCACGAACAAGAACAACAGCATGTTCTTGTAAATTATGTCCAATTCCTGGAATATAAGCAGTTACTTCAAATCCAGAAGTTAATCGAACACGAGCTACTTTTCTTAATGCTGAGTTTGGTTTTTTTGGTGTAACTGTATAAACACGTAAACAAATTCCACGACGTTGGGCACATGATTTTAATGCAGGAGCTTTTGTTTTTTTAGAAACTTTTTTTCGTGCAGAACGAATTAATTGTTGAATAGTAGGCATTTTTTTATAAGAAAAAACAAATAAAAAAATTTGAAAAATTTTTAAATTTCAAATTTTTTAGAGAATTTTAAGATTTTGTAAAACCATTTTGTTTTTTTGTAGATAATTTGCTATGAAAAATCAAAAAACATAAGTTTTTAATTTTCTTTTTAAAAAGTTTGAGTATATTTTGCTAAATAAAATAAATTAAAATTCAGTTAAAAAAAATTCACATTTGTCTATAATTTTTATTTTCTGCTGTTCAAAAATCTATTTTTGTTTAATTCTTTATTTAAAGAGAATTAAGTATATATTTTATAAAAATTTTTATATTTTTTCAAATCAATCAATTTTGCTTTGAATTTTTTTCAAAGTTGTTTTTTATACAATGTTAAAAAAAAACACAAAGAATAAACCTTCAATAAATATATATATCAAATTTTTTTTATTTTTACAACCAACTAACTTTTTTCTAAATAACCTTTTTCAAAAAAGAAAGGTAAATAGAAAAATCCAACAATCAAACAAATAGAATTTTCTGTATTTTTGAAAATTCAAACCATTTGAATCTTCAAAAATACAGAAAACTTTATTATTAAAACTTTAAATTAGAATGAAAATACTAAAGGATCTGGGAAGAAACGGTTAATTTCAATTAATAAAGCTGCAGTAACAATAAACCAACCTGTAGCAACTACAGGAGCTGTTGATAAATAAGTAGTAAAATTTTTCATAAAATTTTTTTTATTTTGTTATTGTTTCAAATCATTATGTTTGAAATTTATCGACAAATAAAATTCAAAAAAAATTCAAAAAATTCAAAATTTGAAACACTTTTCTTTCTTGGTGGAAGTAAAAAAACCAATAAAGGTTTCTATTTAGAATTGAAAAAAACAAAAAAAAAACTTTTTTGCTGTTGTTTTTATAAATTTTTTTTATAAAAATTTATTTGTTTAAAAAAGACAAAGTACAATTTACTTTGAAAAAAACCAAGTGGTTCTTTTCAAAGTAAAAAGAATAAAAAAAGTTTTAATGGTGATCTTCAACAGCTTCACCAATGTAAGCACCTGCTAAAGTTGCAAATACTAATGCTTGGATAGCACTTGTGAAACAACCTAATAACATGATTGGAATAGGAATAATAAGAGGTACTAAAGAAACAAGTACACCAACAACTAATTCATCAGCAAGAATGTTCCCAAAAAGACGGAAAGATAACGATAACGGTTTTGTAAAGTCTTCTAATACGTTAATTGGTAATAAGAAAGCAGCTGGTTGAACATATCTGTTAAAGTAACGAAGTCCTTTTTTACGAATACCTGCATAGAAATATGAAATAGACGTTAATAAAGCTAAAGCTACAGTTGTGTTAATATCATTTGTTGGAGCTGCTAATTCACCATTTGGTAATTCAATTAAAGCCCATGGTAATAAAGCTCCTGACCAGTTTGATACAAAAATAAATAAAAATACAGTTCCTAAGTATGGAACCCATTTTAAATATTCTTCTTCACCAATTTGTGTTTTCGCTAAATCACGAATGAATTCAGTAACAAATTCTGTAAAGTTTTGCAATCCATCTGGAGTTGATTTTAAATTACTATTCCCTACAAATGCTAAACCAAAAATAACAGCTAAAACAAACCATGAAACTAATAAAACTTGTCCATGTACTTCATATGAACCTAATTGCCAATAAAAATGTTGACCTACAGAAACTTCTGCAATTTCTGAGAATGGATTTAGAAGAAAATCACTCATAAATTTTTGAATAACTACTTTATTATATTTTATTAATTGAATAAGCTTCATATTTCAAAAACATTTGAAATAGAAATGTTTATTCTTTATTAACAACCAAAAAAATTACTTTTTTTTGAATTTATTTTAAAAAAATTCAAGAAAAACAAATAAACCCTTTATTTTTTGAAGAGGAATATTTAAAAAAATTTTTTGCAAATCAAAAAAAGCTTTTAAATACAAAAAAAAAGCAAAAAAAGCTTTGATCCAGAAAAAAATTCATTTTTTTTAACCTTTGTTTATTTGTTTAAAAGTAAAAGTTTGCAAATTTTGCATTTAAGTAACTACGTTACTTATAAAAAAAATTTTTTTATAAATTTTTTGTAAATTTTCATAAAAGAAAAATTCCAAAATAACAAAAAAAATAAAAAAAATCTTTTTAGAACTTTTTTTCCCTTTGAAAAACTTCAACCAATTTTTATTTTTAATAGTGTTTGAATTTATTCAAACACTATTAAAAATAAAAAAATTATATAAAGAGAAAATAAAAAAATTTACTCAAAAATTAAATTTTTTGAGAAATTTATAAAGAAGAACCTAAACCTACATAAGAACCATAGAAAAAGATTGCAAGAATACCAAGAGCTGCTGTACCTACAAAAGTTCCAATTAACCATAATGGGATACGTCCAGTTGTTCCTGTATTAGACATAAGAAAAATGAGTTTATATGTATATAGATAAAGTCAAGAAAAAATATAAAAATTCACTGAAAGTTTTTTCAGTTTTTTTAAAAAAAGTTTTTTCTTGGGAATCATTTTTTTCTAAAAATTGTTTTCTACAAATATTGCTTTCAATTTTTGTTTTTGTAAAGATATTTTATAAAAACAAAAATTGAAAAAATTGTTCATTTTTTCAACAAAAATCAAAAAAGTAAACAAATTAGAAAAAGTTTGCATTTTAAAAAAAAGATAGCCTCAAAAATAATAAAAAAATAAATAACACGAATGTGCTCAAAATTGACAAATTTATTTTTTGTGAAAAACTTTTTTTTATAAAATTTTTTTTTTGATTTTTCTTTTTTAAAAATAGAAAAAATCATAAAAAAAAGTTTTTGAAAATAAACAAAATGGAATAGGTCCAAATCTTATTTATTGAAAAAAATTTCAAAAAACAAATTTTCAAGAAATAATAATCTTTTTGAGCTTCCTAAAATTTTAGTGAAATAAATTTTTAATTTTGTAAAAATTTATAAAAAATTTTTTCACTCTAAAATTCTTTAACGTTTTTATAGAAAAACTTTTAAAATCTTTAAGAAATTTTTTTATTCTTGTTGTTTTTTCTTATTTCCCATTCTCTTTTCAAAAATCAAAAACAAAGAAAAAACTAAAATGAAAAATTATGTTGTTTTTTTGAAAGAGTATTTATGATAAACATTTTTAAAAAAATATCAAAGAGAAATAAAGAATAAAAAAAAAGCTACACACAAAAACTTTTGTAAATTAAGTGGAACTTTACAAAATTATGTTGCTTATTTTGTAACAAAAAAAAACATTGTAGCATTCAGAATTAAGAACTTACTAAAAAATTCTTAAAGATACGTACATAAAAAAGCTTTAATGAAGGTTGTTGAAACATTCACCTTTTTTTATGTTTATTTCTAATAAAACGTTTCACACCCACTTAACCAAATGAAAATAACACCTAATTGCCCAAAGTGAGCACTAAAAACTTTTCTTGAAATTTCTTCTAAATCACTTGTATGACTGTCAAAGTCATGAGCATCAGCATGAAGATTCCAAATCCAAGTTGTAGTATTTGGTCCTTTTGAAAGAGTTCTTGAGAAATGACCTGGTTTAGTTGGAATAAATTTCACATTTTTCGAATAAATTTATGAAATTTTCCACAGAACCGTATACGCTCCTCTCAAAGCTTACGGCTCTTGTACTCAAGTTTTTTCTTTTTTTTTCATTTTTTGTTTTTGATAGAAAGAACAAGAAAGCAAAAAAAATGAATAATACATTAAGAAAACAGCTTTTAAAAGCTTTTAAAAAAAGAAACTGTTTTATTCAAATATTGATTTTAAAAATTATCAAAAAACATTTTTGGAATTTTTCTATTCAAAAAAAAATAACAAAATCTGATATTGTCCAAAAAACTTTTTTTTCACTTTTTTTAATTATTCTATCATTTTTTTTTAAATTTTTTTCAAAAAATAAATAGAAAACCTTTTTAGAATTTGTAAAAAAAATTTATATTTATTTTGTTGGCAAAAAAAGACAAAAAATTTTGTATTTTGTTGCCAACAAAATAAATAAGTAAAGAAAAATAAAAGATTAAAGAGCGTTACCACGAGGTAATACTTCTTCAGGGAAAACTAAGCGTTCGTGTGGTTGGTCTTGTGCAGCCATCCATGCGCGAATACCTTCATTTAATAAGATATTTTTTGTGTAGAAAGTTTCGAACTCTGGATCTTCAGCAGCACGAATTTCTTGAGACACAAAATCATAAGCACGTAAGTTTAATGCTAAACCAACAACACCAATTGCTGACATCCATAAACCTAACACGGGCACAAGTAACATGAAAAAGTGAAGCCAACGTTTGTTTGAGAAAGCAACACCAAAAATTTGTGACCAGAAACGGTTTGCTGTAACCATTGAGTAAGTTTCTTCTGCTTGAGTTGGGTTGAATGCACGGAATGTGTTTGCACCATCACCATCTTCAAATAATGTGTTTTCAACTGTAGCACCGTGAATTGCACATAATAAAGCAGCTCCTAAAACACCAGCTACCCCCATCATGTGGAACGGGTTTAAAGTCCAGTTCAAATGTTTGTCCTCTTCAAATCCATTCTCAAATACTAAATATAAAATTCAAAAAAACAACATACCATCTAAATAAATTAAAGGGAAAAAGATTGTAATTTGATGTTTTTATGTTTTTTATATTTTTTTTTGCTTTGCAAAAAAAAGAAGCAAAGCAAAAAAAAATATAAAACCTAAAAACTTTGAGAAGTTTAAGGAAAAAAAGAGAAACTCTCTCTATTTCTAGGGAATATCGGACTCTATCATCACTTTTATTTCTATTTTTGTAACAAAAAATAAAAGTGCCAAGTTATTGTAGCTACTACTCAAACCCAAGGTTTTTTCTTAAAAAAAAACCAACAAAACTGTATCTATTTTCTAGACAGATTTAGACACAAGTTTGAGAAGGATTTAGAGAAAAAGCGGAGTCTCTGCACCAGCCTTGTTTGAAGAAATAAATAAAAGATGTTTTTTTCTTTAAAATTTTTAATTTTTTTTGAAGAATGAAAAAATTTTAAAGAAAAAAATATAAAAATTTGACAAAAAAAACAAAACAAAAAATTCAAAGTTCATTTTCATGACTTTCTGCTTCACGAACTTGTCGACGTGCATCATTGACATGTTTTTAAGTTCCTTTGTTTGATTGAGCTTGTCCTCCACAACAACGTAAACCAGTTTTACAATATTTATATTTTTTGATTGTTGTTTGATTTACTGTTTTGTGGAGTGAACAATAAATTTCTACTTTTGAAGAAGTATAAAAGCCATCATTTGCAGAAAGAAGACTGTGTCCACGTTCTTCTATTAAAAGAAAAAACTCTTGTTTTTGTCGTTCTAATTGTGAAGCTCGAAGAGCTTCAATTTCTTCAACAGAAAGGAAAGGTTCATGATTATCATGTTGCCAAGGATACTGAAAAATATTATATTTTTCTTGCAAAAATTTTTCAAATTGTTCTTTTGTGTTTTTTCCTGCACCATATGCTTTATGAAAGGCAAGATGGATTGTTTTTGTCAAAGTAATACCATTGGTAATGTTGTACCTTTGATTAAAGTGAATGTCCCAACTATTTAAATGATGACATGTTAATAAGTTTTTGTTTTTTTCACCAGTGATAAAGCAACAAAAATTATCTCAACGAAGCACCCTTTCTTTCCATGCAGCATAACGTTCTGTATTACAACCACGTGTTTTTCCTAAACCATGTTTATAGTTTTTATGTTCAGGACCGCGTTTTCGTGGTTTTTTGTCAGGCCCACCACGACCTCTTTTTTTAGGAAGGTCATCAGCACAAAAAAGAACAAAAATTGTGTTTTGAGTGAAAAAGGTGTATTGAAAAAAAAAATAAAGAAATTTGAAAAAAGTTGCCAGTTTTTTTATTTTTACCCTGCTTTTTTTTGAAAAAAAATGAAACTGATACCTAAGTTCAAACAAACGTTTGAAATTAGAGTTTAGTTTTTGGTTTAAAGAGAGTAAAAATCTTGACAAAGTAGATTTTCCATGAGTAAACTTGATTTTTCGACGAGCAGAACTGCTCGAAGTCACAAAAAACTATGAAAACCTTGGAAGAATAAGATGAAACGGAAAATAGCCGCTACTCCAAAAGAAGGCGCAAAAAACCACCCAGATTGACCTAACGGGTAAATTAAGAATACTGAAACAAAAACAGCAATAGGAGCTGAGAATGCAATAGCGTTGTAAGGACGTAAATTTACAGAACGTGCAATTTCAAACTGACGTAACATGAATCCAATTAAACCAAAAGAACCATGTAAAGCAATAAATGCCCATAAACCACCTAATTGACACCAACGAGTAAAGTCACCTTGAGCTTCTGGACCCCATAAGAATAATAATGAGTGTGCCATACTGTTTGCAGGTGTTGAAACCGCAGCAGTTAAGAAGTTGCAACCTTCTAAGTAAGAAGAAGCTAAACCATGTGTATACCATGATGTTACAAAAGTTGTACCAGTAAACCAACCTCCTAATGCAAAATATGCACAAGGAAAAAGAAGAAGACCTGACCAACCTACAAATACAAAACGGTCTTGACGTAACCAGTCATCAGCATCATCAAACCATGTACGTTTTTCTTGATATGTACTACCAATCGCAATAGTCATTGCGTGATCTCCAAAATAATTTTATAGAATTCATCTGTACGTAAAAAAAATTTTTTTAATAAAACCTATTTGTAATTTAAATTATAACATAATTTTTAAAATTATGAAAATACTAAAAAAAACTTTGAATAAAAAAAATTTTTGTGTTGCAATTTTAGTTTAGTTTTTTCTATAAAAAACTTTTTTTTATTATTTTCATGAAAAAATGACTTTTTTTGAAAAAAGTCATAAACTTTTGAAAAAAAAATAAAAAGCTGTATTGAATTTTTTTTACTTATTCTTGAATAAAGAAAATATAAATTTTTTTGTGCTGCATTATCGGAAAGGGAGGGATTCGAACCCCCGGTGACCGTAAAGCCACGCTGGTTTTCAAAACCAGAGCATTCAACCACTCTGCCACCTTTCCAAAAATTCTTTTTTTGTATTATACCAAAATTTTTTTCAAAAAATCAACTTTCCCACTTTTTTGTGGAAGTCTTTATTTTCTTCTAAAAGTTTCATAAAAAAAAAAGTGTATTGTTTTTAAATATATGCTTTTGTTTATTTGCAAAAACATATATTTAAAAACGAAAAAAGTAAAAAGCACTTATTTATTTTTTCAAAAATAAATAAGTGCTTTCTATTAAGAAATTAAGAATATTTATTTACAACTTTTACAACTTGGAAACGAGCTTTTGCTCTTTTATACGCAAAATTTGCTTCAACTTTTTGTTTAACACCTTCTGCTTTTTCTAAATTTCCTTTTGCAATTTCAAAAGCATTTTTAGCTTCTTCAGCATCAATAGTTTCTGCTGATTCTGCTTCATTTGCTAAAATTGTTACTTTATTTTTTTTTACAACAGCAAAACCACCCATTAAAGCATAAGAATTCCATTCTTCTTTTGTACGAACTAACATAGCTCCTACATCTAGACCAGTAATAATAGGTGCGTGATTTTTTAAAACACCCATTTCTCCTGTTTCTGTTGGCAGAATAATTTCTTCTGCTTGTCCATTCCAAAATGGTTTTTCTGGTGTTAAAATTGAAATTTGTAAACTCATAAAAATTTTTTTTTCTTTACTTGCCCAAAATCAGAATTGTACGTACTTATTCTTTTTTTTTAGAAGAAAAAAGAACAAAAAGATTTAAATTCAAAAAAATATTTTTGGTTTGAACTTAAATTTTTTAAAGTTTTTTGATTTTTTATTTTTTTTTCCAAAACAACATTGAAAATTATAGCATAAAAAAGTTTTTTTTATAAAAAAAAAGAAAAACAAAAAAAAAATAAAAATTTGTTTTTCTTTCAAAAAATCAAAGTTTTATTTATGAAACAAGTGAAACTGCATTTAAAATAATTTGAGGTCTGTTTGAATACATTGCATTATTTGCTGCAATTTTGTGTAATTCTTCTTTCTTTTTCATTGCATTTCCTTTTTTTTCATAAGCATCTAAAATTTCAGTTTGCAATTTTAAAATCATACTTTTTGCAGATTTTTTTTCACAAGATTCTAAAATCCAACGTAAGGCAGTTGCTTGACCACGTTCTGTTGAACGTAAAATACTTGGAACCATTTGAACAGAACCAGCTCTACGTCTTGGCTGAACTTCTACTTTTGGCATTACATTTTCTAATGCTGCTTCAAAAACTTCAACTGGATTTTGTTGTGTAGTTTCACCAATATTTTTGAATGTATTATACACAATTTTATATGCAAGAGATTTTTTTCCATTTTTCATTACACGGTTTACTAACATATGTACTGAAATACTATTATAGATTGGATCTGGTAAAACTGCACGTTTTTTTTGAATTGGACGACGAGGCATATATTGTTATTTTTTTGAAATATTTGATTTTTCATATATTTTCCACCTAATAGACAAAAAAACAAGAAATAAAGGTTTAAAATCTTTATTTTTGAAAAAGTTTTTGAAACAAAAACTAAAAAGACGGGACTGACGGGACTCGAACCCGCAACTTCCTCCGTGACAGGGAGGTGCTCTAACCAATTGAACTACAATCCCTTTTTTTATTTTGTTTTTAAACAAAAAGCAAAAAAGTTTAGATTTCTTTGAAAAATAAAAATTTTTTATTTTTAGGCTATAGAAAATATTTTTTTAAGACTTTTCTTTCAATATATCTTAAACTATTATAAAAATTTTTTCAATTTTTTTTTTGAACTTCAAATTCAAAAAAAATTTGTAAAAAAAAAGAACAAAATTTATAGTTTTTTATTGATTTTCCAAAAAAATCTTAAAATTGTGACAAAACCAAGGAACACCAAAATAAAAAAATAAATTTAATGACTAAACTCATAACTAATCAACTGCCTCCAAATTGTACATGCACCTTGCAATGAACAAGGCCCCCCATATTTTAATAATAAATTTTGAGTAGTATATTGATCATATGTCAAATTTTTGAAAATTTGTATTTCTTTTTGTGTTTATGTTTTGTTAGTATTTCTTTTATTTTTATTGTATTTTTTTTTGAAAAATTTTTTTCTTTTTCGTTTCTAAGTAACGTAGTATTTGTCTTTCGGCATTGGTCTAATGATAACTTACAGCTGATAATGGAATGAAGCTTGAACAACTTTCAAATCAAAAAAATTTTTTCAAAATAGCCTCAGACTTCTCAAAGTTTTTTCAACTTTAGCTGACCTGCTCCCCAAAGGTTTTTATTTGATTTTACTTTTTTTTATTTTTCAAATTTGGGTAAATTGGCCAGATTGAAGGAGTTTTCTTCCTCATAAAGTCACATTACACTATACAATCGCACATAAAATTTTTTTAAAGAAGCATTAAGTTTTTTTGAAAACAAATAAACTTAATGCTTCTTTAAAAAAATTATGAAAAAAATATTATTGAGTTTTTGAAAAAAAATAGAAAACTAAAATTTTATCCAACAGCAATAATACGTGCTAAGAAGAATGACCAAGTTGTTGCAATACCACCTAATAAATAGTGAGCAACCCCTACAGCACGACCTTGAGTAATACTTAAAGCACGTGGTTGAATTGAAGGAGCAACTTTTAATTTACTGTGAGCCCAAATAATAGACTCAATTAATTCTTGCCAATAACCACGGCCGCTAAACAAGAACATTAATGAGAATGCCCATACAAAGTGTGCACCTAAGAACATTAAACCATAAGCTGAAAGTGCTGAACCATAAGATTGAATTACTTGAGACGATTGTGCCCATAAGAAATCTCTTAACCAACCATTAATTGTGTTTGCACTTTGTGCAAAGTTTCCACCAGTAATGTGTGAAACACCATTTGCAGTTACAGTTCCCCAAACATCAGATTGCATTTTCCAGCTAAAGTGGAAGATTGCGATTGATAATGAGTTATACATCCAGAATAAACCTAAGAATACGTGGTCCCAAGCAGAAACTTGACAAGTTCCTCCACGACCTGGCCCATCACAAGGGAAACGGAATCCTAAATTTGCTTTATCAGGAATTAAACGAGAACTACGAGCAAATAAAACACCTTTTAATAAAATTAAAACTGTTACGTGAATTGTAAAAGCATGAATATGGTGAACTAAAAAATCTGAAGTTCCTAATGAAATTGGCATCATTGCAACTTTTCCACCAACTGCTACAACATCTCCACCCCAAGTAGCACTTGTAGCAGATAAAGCAGTAGGAGCTGTTAATTGTGGAGCTAAGAAATGTGTTTTCTGAATCCATTGTGCAAATACTGGTTGTAATTGAATAGCTGTATCAGAAAACATATCTTGAGGACGACCTAATGCACTCATCGTATCGTTATGAATGTATAATCCAAAACTATGGAAACCTAAGAAAATACAAACCCAGTTTAAATGAGAAATAATAGCATCACGGTGACGAATCACACGGTCTAATAAATTGTTATAGTTGTTTGTAGGATCATAATCACGTACCATGAAAATAGAGGCATGAGCACCAGCACCAACAATACAGAAACCACCAATCCAGTTATGGTGTGTAAATAGAGAAAGTTGTGTTCCATAATCAGTTGCTAAATAAGGGTATGGAGGCATTGAATACATGTGGTGAGCCACAAGAATAGATAATGAACCAAATAAAGCTAAGTTAATAGCTAATTGTGCATGCCATGAAGTTGTTAAAATTTCATAAAGACCTACGTGTCCTTCTCCTGTAAATGGACCTTTGTGTGCATCTAAAATTTCACGCATAGAATGTCCAATCCCCCAGTTTGTACGATACATGTGACCTGCAACTAAGAATAAAACAGCAATCGCTAAGTGGTGGTGAGCAGTATCACTTAACCAAAGTCCACCAGTAACTGGGTTTAAACCACCATTAAATGTTAAGAAATCAGTATATTCACCCCACTGTAATGTAAAGAATGGAGCTAATCCTTTTGCAAAACTTGGATATAAATCTTGCATAATTTGACGATTTAATAAGAATTCATGTGGTAATGGAATTTCTTTTGGATCAACACCAGCATCTAATAATTTATTTACTGGTAAAGAAACATGGATTTGGTGACCAGCCCAAGATAAGCTTCCTAAACCTAGTAAACCAGCTAAGTGGTGGTTTAACATTGATTCTACGTTTTGGAACCATTCTAATTTTGGTGCAGCTTTGTGATAGTGGAACCAACCAGCAAAAAACATAGCAGCAGCCATTACTAAACCACCAATAGCAGTTGTGTATAATTGTAATTCACTTGTAATACCACTTGCTCTCCATAATTGGAAGAAACCAGAAGTAATTTGAATACCTTGGAAACCACCACCAACGTCACCATTTAAAATTTCTTGACCTACAACAGGCCAAACAACTTGTGCACTTGGTTTAATGTGAACAGGGTCACTTAACCAAGCTTCATAGTTTGAAAAACGTGCTCCATGGAAATACATAGTTCGGTAAAGGAGAAAAATATGCAAAATTTTTTCAAAAACATTGTATTTTTTATTTCTAGAAATAAAAAAACAAAAAAAATTTAAAAATCCAATGAAAAAATTTTTTAAATTTCGACTTCCCAAAAAATCCGTACATGCAATTTAACATTGCATACGGCTTCCATTCGTGAAAAAAATTTTTGTTTGAATAGAGAAATGCTCTTTTCAAATACTTTAAAAATAACTTTATTTGTGTTTTAAAATGATGGGTTACCTAGGACTCGAACCTAGAACTTATCGGTTAAAAGCCGAGTACTCTACCATTGAGTTAGTAACCCTTTTTGTAAAAAAAATTATTTTTGCTCAAAAAAGTATTATTCATTTAAAAACAAACCAAATAGCAAAAGTAAAAAACAAAAAATTTTTGTTCTTTTTTTATTGTTTACAAAAAAAAAAGAAAATAAAGAAATTTTTTATATTTTTTTGAAATTTTAAATAAAATACCAAAAATTTTTTGTTTTTTCAACATTTTTAGTCAATTTTTTGATTCTTTTATTTTTTAATAACTGAAGAAAAAGTTTTTCTTCAGTTATTAAAAAATAAATTTTATTTATTGAAAAATTCAATCTTAAAGATTTCCTCCACGAGCAGATAATAAAACAACCACTAAAGGTCCTGCTGCAAGAATTAAAACTAAACTCATAAGTTGAAAAACGATTTCTAAGTTCATAAAAAATCATAATCATTATTTTAGAAAAAAAACAATCAAAACAGTAAAAAAAAAAAAGAGAAAAATATGATGAAAAAAATACAAAAAAAATTTTTATCAAACTTGGAAAAAATTAGGCATTTACAGATTCTTTTGCTGCAAACATAAGCTCCAGTGTAATAAGTGCTTTGTTATTTTGTAAAGCAAATTTTTCAACATTTCGTTTTACTTTACCACGAACAAAGCCTGGAATTCTTGATAATTCTTCCAGTGCGTCTTTTGACCATTCTAAAGATCCATCTTCCAATTGAATTTTTGGAAGAATTTGTTTTGTATCATGGCCATTAAAAATTTCAAGAAGATGATCTTCCATTCCTAATGTAAAAGAATTATAGACTAAATCAGCAATTTGATTTGTACCTTCATACCCTAAAAATGGACGATAACCTAATGGAAAATTTTGAATATGCACAGGAGCAGAAATCACCCCACAAGGAATATCTAAACGTTTTCCAACATGGCGTTCCATTTGTGTTCCAAAAATTGCTGCTGGTTCTAAACGGCTAATCATGTCACCAACAATAGAATGATCTTCTGTAATTAAGATTTCATCACAAAAACCTCGAACTTGTTCTCTAAACCAATCTGCATCATGTTTACAATATGTTCCAGAACAAACAACTTTAATTCCCATTTCACATGACAAAATTTTTGTCATTGAAGCTGCATGGGTAGCATCACCAAAAACAACAGCGCGCTTTCCTGTTAAATTTTGACAATCAATAGAACGTGAAAACCAAGCTGCTTGTGAAACAAAACGACTTTGTTCATAAATATATTTTTGAAAATCTTTTTCTAAAATTTTTGCAACTTCTTCAGCACAAGAAAGATTTGGTTTTTGATTTTTAGAAAAATCATTTAAATTTTGACTGAATGTTTTTAAAAGAGTTTCAATTTCTCGAATAAATTGAGCAGTATTTAAAATCCCCATAGGAGTTGTTGAAATATAAGGCATTTGAAATTCATTTTTTAAATACATTGCTGTCATTAAACCAATTTCACGATAAGGAACAATATTAAAATGAGCTTTTGGCAAATTACGAAGATTGGTAACATTTCCTCCTTCTGGAATAATTTCATTAATTTCAATTCCTAAATCTGTTAATAAACGTTTTAATTCACGACAATCATGCATATTATGAAATCCTAAAGTAAAAACTCCTAAAATATTTGCAGAAATTTTTTGATTTTTTGAAAAATCAAAATTTTCTCGTTTTGCTTTTTCAATATAAAAACGAACAATTTGTTCTAACGTACGATCAGCTGCTTGAAATTCATTTACACGATAATGATTTACATCAGCTAAAAGAACATCAGCATGTGAATCTTTTAAAGTTAAAGCTCGATTTACAAAATTTTGTAAATCTTCTTGCAAAATACTTGAAGTACATGTTGGGGTTAAAACAATTAAATCTGGTCGTTCTTCTTTTTCTTTTCGAGTAATATTATCAACTACTTTTTCTTGAGAACCTCGAGCTAATACATGTCTATCAACAATACTTGCTGTTACTGGAGTAAAATCTCTTTCACGTTCTAACATTGAACGCATTACATTAAAATAATCATCTCCAAGAGGTGCATGCATAATAGCATGCACATTTTTAAAAGAACTTGCAACTCTTAAAGTTCCTAAATGAGCTGGGCCAGCATACATCCAATAAGCTAATTTCATTTTTTGTTTATTTTTTTTATTTATAATTCAAACTGTAGTCTTATATTATCATAAAAAAAAAATTTTTCTATATTCAAAAAATTTTAAACAAAAATTCAAATAAATCTAAAATTTGACAAACAAAAATCAATAAAGTAATATATATATATATAAAATATTTATTTAAAAAACTTTTAAAAATAAAAAAAAGCAGGATAGAGCAGTCTGGTAGCTCGTGGGGCTCATAATCCCAATGTCGCAGGTTCAAATCCTGCTCCTGCAAAAAAAAATACAAAAATTCATTCTTTTTTTTTACTTTTTTTAGGGTAAAATATAAAAAAAAATAGCAAAAAATCAAAAAAAATTTTTTCTTTTTTGAAATTCTCAATCTTCTTTTGAATAGTTCTCTTCAAAAATAAAAAATGTCACATATTGTAAAAATTTATGATACTTGTATTGGTTGTACACAATGTGTACGTGCTTGTCCATTAGATGTTTTAGAAATGGTTCCATGGAATGGTTGTAAAGCAAATCAAATGGCTTCAGCACCACGTACTGAAGATTGCGTTGGATGCAAACGTTGTGAAACTGCATGTCCTACAGATTTCTTATCAATTCGTGTATATTTAGGTTCTGAAACTACTCGTAGTATGGGTCTTTCTTATTAAGTTTTAAAAAATACTTTTTTCATTTTTCTTTATTTTTCTTTATTTTTTTTTTCCAAAAAAATTAAAAAAAAATAAAGAAAAAACAGAAATATTTTTTGCTTCTCTCTTCCTTTTTTCTTTTTTGGGTAAAGCATCTTTCTGGTTGCTTTTTTTCTTCCTTTTTTCTAAAAAAAAGTAAAAAATCCCAAAATTTTTGTAAAAAACAAAAATTTTGAAAAATGTGAATTATATATTTTTTTTGAATTCATTCTTATGTTAACAATTACAAGCTATGTTGGTTTACTTTTTGCTGCTTTAGGTTTTACTTTAGGACTTTACTTTGGTTTAACAAAAGTTGTAAAATTAATTTAATTTTTATTGAATTTTTTTCTGTTTTTTTTTTGAACCAATTAAAAAAAACAGAAAAAAATTTTTTTGAATATATTGATTCTAAAAAAAAAGAATGTTAAAATCATATTTAAAGATTTTTGTTTACATGTATTCAAAAATATAAAAAAAGTAAAAAACTTTTTTTATAAAATAATGTGAAGAACAGCAAAGTAGGTTCCTTATCCTTAGTAGCTCAGTGGTAGAGCGGTCGGCTGTTAACCGATAGGCCGTAGGTTCAAGTCCTACCTGGGGAGATATAATTTCAACCAAGATTGAAAAAATTTCAGAAAATAATCCGTAACTCGATGACAATCTAAAAAAAACGCATAGCCGTATGTAAAAAATAAAATTTTTAGAAAATAATTCTTAAAAACTCTTCATTTTTTTTTATAAGATAAATTTTTTTTGACTTTATTTCTTTTTTAGTTTTTTTTTGAATTCTAAAAATCAAAAAAGAAATAAAAATTTAAACAATAGAAAAATTTTTTTAAAAAAGCAAAAAAATGAAGAATAATTTTCAATAAAACATTATGGAAACTCTTCAAAAAAATTTCAAAAAAGAGAAATCTGTTTTTTCTCCATCAAAAAAGAAAAAAAATTTTTATTTTTCAAAAAATGAAAAAACAACAACTTTGAAAGATACTTTACAAGCAGGTGATATTTTAACTGTAAAAATTACTGCTTTAGGCTCAAAAAATATTGGAGTTGCTGAATTAAAAAATGGTTATACTGTATTAGTTCCAAACACAAAATGCGGTGACAGAGTTCAAGTAAAAGTTGAAAAAATTTTTTTAGGAAAAAGTACTGATTCAATTTATAATCAAAAAATTAAATATGTTGTTGCTCATGTTGATAATAGTGGTACAAAAACGTCAAATTTTGAAAAAACATCAAATTCATTAAAATTTGATTTCAAAGTTGGACAAAAATTTCGAGTAACTATTGCAAAAAAAGGACCAAAAAGTTCAGGATTAGTTCCAGTGGCTAAAAATTTCTTATTTATTATTCCAAATACAAAAGTAGGTGAGAATGTTGTTGTTGAAATTCAAAAAATTAAACAAAACTATGCATTTGCAAAACCAATTGTTTCAAAACAAATCAATGTTGTTCAAAAAAAAAACCAAATGATTGGTCAACAATTTCATATTGTGATTCCTTCTTCAGCAAAAACAATTGCAAATTCTTTTGTTGTGAAATTAAATGGACAATTTGTTTTTGTAAAAAAATCATTAGGGGTTCAACTTGAAAATACAGTAAAAATTCAAATCCAAAAATCAACAGGAACATTTGCATTTGCAAAAATTTTAAAAATTTCACCAATTTCATCAAAAGAAAAAAAAGCAATGGTAAAAGAAACAGTTCAAAAAATGATTCAATCAAGTATGCATTTTGGTGAAAAAGCTATTCGCTGTAATGCAAATATGAGAAAATATATTTGGTATAGAAAAAAAGGTTTTGGAATGTATACAAATTCAAAAACTACTTTTCTTTCAATTAAAGAAACAAAAAAACCAATGGTTAAACGTGGTCGTCATGTTTTAAATGTTTTTAAAACTCAACGTTGTTTTGCTGAAGCATTAAAACAATTAGCAAAATATGCAGCAAAAGGCAAAACATTTTTATTTGTTGGTACAAAAAAACCAGCTGCTTCATTAGTTGCAAAAACAGCATTATTAAGCAATACTTCATTTTTTGTAAATACACGATGGTTAGGGGGAATGTTAACAAATTGGAAAACAATTTTAAAATCAATTTCTCAAATTCGTCCAATTTTAAAACAAAAACAAAAAATCCTACAAAAAATTTTAGAAAAACGTGAAAAAATTCAACGTCGTTTATTTAATAAAGTTTATTTATTAAGAAAAAAAAGTCAAAAATTTATGAATAAAGGAAAATATTTAATTCAACAAATTCTTCGTTCAAAAAATTTCTTCATTGAAAAAAACCAAAAATTTATGCAAACAAAAAATGCTCTTTTTTCTGCAAATGCTCTTTTATTAAATTCTTCAAAAAATTTAAAAATCAAAAAAATTCTCATTTTAAAACAAATTCAACAATTAGAATTTGCTGCAGCAGAAATTTTAAAACAAAAACAACAATTAAAAGTTTTAATTCAATCAAATCTTACAAAATTTAATGAAATTCATCAATTTTTTGAAATTGGTCAACAACTTCTAAAAACAAAAGATAAAATTCAAAAAAATGAAAACACTACAATTGTTACTCTTTCGTATGAAAAACTTTTAACTCTTCAAAATTCAACAGGAGGTGACAATTTACATGTAACAGCTACACTTCCAAACCCTTCACCAGAAATTTTCAAAAAAATGATTGCTGTTGTTTCAAATTTACGAAAAGAAGAAAATGGATTCTTTGCAACAAATCAAATGAGCAATTTTTCAAATCGTGCAAAATCAACAGATATTCCAACAGCTTCTGTGTCTCAAAATGCTGGTGGTGCAAATCAATCAAAAACAATTCTTGTAAGTAAATTCTTAAATAAATTTATTTTATTACTTCCTTTTTTTAAAAATTCTCTTCAACTTTTAAGTGATCGCTTTGTACAACAAGAAAAAATGTTAAAAGAATTAAATTCAACATTTGCAAAAATTACTGAATCACAAAAATCATTAAAACAACTTTACAAAAAAACAATTTCACAATATGTTGTTGTTTCTTCAAAATTTATTGTGCAACAAAAAAATTTAAAAAAATTCCAAAAAAATTTAAAACAATTTGCATCAGAACAACGTTTATTAAAATTCTTACCAAAATTAAGATATTTACCAACATCTATTACAAAAATGTATGAAATTGTTGAATTATTTATGAAAAAATTTGTTGATCCAAAATTAAGTTATCCAATGGAGCAAATTTACGATCAAAAATTAAAATTTACTTCAAAAAAAATTGCAGCTACACGTAAACAAAAATGGCAACGTTTAGAAAAATATTTTGGTGGTATTACAAAAATGGCAAAAATGAACACAAAACAAATTTCAAAAAATGTTGCTATTATTATTGGTCAACAAGAAGAAATGAATGCTGTTCATGAATGTAGAAAATTAGGAATGAAAATTTTTGCAGTTGTAGATACAAATTGTAATCCAAAATTTGTTGATCACATTATTCCTGCAAATGATGATTCTCGAAACTCAATTAAATATATTTTAGGAGAAATGTTAACTTACATTCGTTTAGGACAAAAATTACGCAAAAAAGTTTCTTTACGTGCTAAAATTCAACAAAATCGAAAAAGACGTTTTGCATATTAACAAATTGTTTTCAACAAATTGTGTTCATTTGCCCATATTTTTTCATTGAAAATCTCAAATTTATCTAAATTTGTTTTTTTGCACTTTTTTTCTTAAAAAAGCTTCAAAAATTTTTCTTTTTCTTTTTTCTTAAATTGTTTTAACTTTTCATTTGTTCTTCTCTCTTTTTTTTTAGAATTGAACGTAAAAAACACAAGAAAAGTTAAAACGAAAAACACAAAAAAGGAAAAGTAAAAAAAACAAAAAATTGTTTAGAAAAACAAACAAGAAAGCAACAAACAGAGTTTTTTATTTATAAAAAAAAATTGTTGTTTTAGAATTTAAAAATTTGTAAAATTTTTTTTTAGAATTCTAAAAAAGTTTTTTACAAATTTTTGAGAATTTTAAAAAAGAATGGTAAAATAAAAAAACTTATAAATTTAACTGGCTGAAACAAAAAATATTTTCTAAAATTATGAATCAATTAAAAAAAAATCTTTCTCTTACTGAAGGAAAAAAAGAACAAAATAATTTAATCCGTGATCCACAAAAAAATAAACAAAAAAAACAAAAAAAACTTGTTGATATGGAAGGTTTCGTTACACATAATCTTTCAAATGGAAAATTTCGTTTAAAACTTGAAAATGGTGTTGAAGTTATTGGACATTTATCAGGAAAAATTCGTCAAAACCGTATTAAAATTGTTGTTGGTGACAAAGTCACTGTTGAATTAAGTCCATATGATCTAACAAAAGGTCGAATTACTTATCGTCATCGTTAAAATTTTTAAAATTAAACAAAATTTAAAGAGAGATTTCTTTGTTTTTATATTTCTTGTATATTAAAAATGAGAAGTGAATAAAAAAAATGAAAAAAATTTATTTCACCTTTTTCTTTGTTTTTTTACTTTTCATTTTTTTTTAGTTTTTCTCTTGTTTAAAAAAAAAACAAGAGAAAAATTCAATATAATTCAAAAAATGAAAAAAAAAAATTTTTTTTGAAAAAAAAACAAAAAAAAAGAAAAAATTTTAATTTGTTTTTTTTATTTTTTTCAAAGCTCTACAAAAACTATAAAACAATAAAATTAGAACAGAACAAAAGTTTCTTTTTTGTTTTTATTTTTTTAGAGTTTTAGAATTTGGATAAAAAAAGCAAAGTTTTTCATTTTAAAAAGTATTCTTTAAAAACAAGTCTATAAAAATAGATAAAATATTTTAAAAATTCTAAATTTATGATAAAATAATGAAAATGAAAAAAAAAACTTTCAATTGTCTTTTTTAAATAAAAAACAAAATACAAACAAAGTGTAAAAAATTTAAAAAAAAATCTTTCCATAAATAAAGTAATTAAGTAAACAAAAATTCTTTTTTCATTAATTTTCAATGGGCTTACCTTGGTATCGTGTACATACAGTAGTTATTAATGACCCAGGGCGATTAATTTCTGTGCATTTAATGCACACAGCATTAGTTGCTGGTTGGGCTGGATCAATGACACTTTTTGAAATCGCTGTTTTTGATCCTTCAGATCCTGTTTTAAACCCAATGTGGCGTCAAGGTATGTTTGTTCTACCTTTTATGACACGTTTAGGTGTAACACAATCTTGGGGTGGATGGACAATTAGCGGTGAAACTGCAACAAATCCAGGTATTTGGAGTTATGAAGGTGTTGCTGCATCTCATATTATTTTATCTGGTTTATTATTCTTAGCTTCAGTTTGGCACTGGGTATATTGGGATTTAGAATTATTCCGTGACCCAAGAACTGGAAAAACTGCATTAGATTTACCAAAAATTTTTGGAATTCACTTATTCTTATCAGGTCTTTTATGTTTTGGTTTTGGTGCTTTCCACGTAACAGGTTTATTTGGTCCTGGTATCTGGGTTTCAGATCCTTATGGATTAACAGGAAGTGTTCAACCAGTAGCTCCTTCTTGGGGTGCTGATGGATTTGATCCTTTTAACCCTGGTGGAATTGCAGCACACCATATTGCTGCAGGTATTTTAGGTGTTTTAGCAGGATTATTCCACTTATGTGTACGTCCTTCTATTCGTTTATACTTTGGTTTATCAATGGGAAGTATTGAAACAGTATTATCAAGCAGTATTGCTGCTGTTTTCTGGGCTGCTTTTGTTGTAGCTGGAACTATGTGGTATGGTTCAGCAGCAACTCCAATTGAATTATTTGGTCCAACACGTTATCAATGGGACCAAGGTTTCTTCCAACAAGAAATTCAAAAACGAGTTCAAACAAGCTCTGCAGGAGGTTCATCACTTTCTGATGCTTGGGCAAAAATTCCAGAAAAATTAGCTTTCTATGATTATATTGGTAACAACCCTGCAAAAGGTGGTCTTTTCCGTACAGGAGCTATGAATAGTGGAGATGGTATTGCTGTTGGATGGTTAGGTCATGCAGTATTTAAAGATCAAGATGGTCGTGAATTATATGTACGTCGTATGCCTACTTTCTTTGAAACATTCCCTGTTTTATTAATCGATAAAGATGGTGTTGTGCGTGCTGACGTTCCTTTCCGTCGTGCTGAATCAAAATATAGTATTGAACAAGTTGGTGTATCAGTAACTTTCTATGGTGGTGAATTAGATGGATTAACATTTAATGATCCAGCAACTGTTAAAAAATATGCTCGTAAAGCACAATTAGGTGAAATTTTTGAATTTGATCGTTCAACATTACAATCTGATGGTGTATTCCGTAGTAGTCCACGTGGTTGGTTTACTTTTGGTCACGTTTGCTTTGCTTTATTATTCTTCTTTGGACATATTTGGCATGGTGCACGTACAATCTTCCGTGATGTATTTGCTGGTATTGATGATGATCTAAACGAAAGTTTAGAATTTGGTAAATACAAAAAACTTGGTGATACAAGTTCTGTTCGTGAAGCTTTCTAATTTATTTTTTTCTCTTTTTTCTATTTGGAAAAAGAAAAAAATTGTTTCTTTTGAATTTTTTGTTTCAAACTTTCATATTCTCTATTTATTTTAAAAAGTTTATGGTGTTTTTTGAAAAAAAAAATACAAAAACAGAGTTAAAATGAATTTCAAAAATACAAAAAAAATGGTTATTGCTTTTCAAAATAAACAATTTTTTAAGAAAAAAGTTTTTTTCTTTAGAAAAAAAAACTTCTTCATTTTTTTGAATTGTTTTTGAACAAAAGACAGTCATTCTATTTTTTGTTCAAAAACAATTCAAAAAAGGCAACACCAAAAAATATCACTATAGATGGGTCTGGATTTTTTCCAAGCAAAAGAATTTTGTATTTTTTAAAAATTTTTTTATAAAAAATACAAATTTGCAATTATTATTCTTAAAATCAATATATTTGTTAACCACATTTCATTCTATGGAAGCATTAGTTTATACTTTTTTATTAATCGGAACATTAGGAATTATCTTTTTTGCTATTTTCTTTAGAGAACCACCTCGTATGGTAAAATAATTGAAATTTAGCTTTTTTAAAAATGGATAAAAGAAATGAGAGTGTTTTATTTCTTTTATCCATTTTTTTTCAATACTTTTTTTTGACTCTTTATTGATTCATCTTATTGATTTTTTGTTTTCCAAAAATCAAACCTCCAATTTTAATCAAAAGTTTTCAACAAAAAGTTGTTTGTTTAAAAAACTCAGAAAAAATAAATAAAACAAAGTGTGAATTTTTTGAAAAATTCACACCTTTCATTTTTTTTGTACTTTTTATGCTTACTAAAAATTTAGAAAGCATTTATTTTTTAATCTTCATGTTCTTCAAAAGGATCTCTCAATTTTTTTGATGGAGGTCCAAAACTAACATAGATTGAATATCCTGTAGCACTTAATAATAGAAACCATAAAAAAAAGGTAAAGAAAAAAGCAGGACTGTCCATAATTCTTTCATGTTATTTGTTCAAATTTATTCTCCAATAATTATATTACGACAGAAAGTAAAAAAAATCAAAATTTATTCAAAAAAAAATGGCTACTGGAACAACTTCAAAAGCTAAATCAAACTTATCTGATGCACTTCAAGAACCAGGTATTGTAACTCCTTTAGGAACTTTATTAAGACCGTTAAACTCTGAATCAGGAAAAGTATTACCTGGATGGGGAACGACTGTTTTAATGGGTGTTTTCATTGTACTTTTTGCTGTATTTTTATTAATTATTTTAGAAATTTATAACAGTTCTTTATTATTAGATAATGTTACTATGAGTTGGGAAACTTTAGCTTCTTAATTCAGTAGAATATTTTTTATTGTTTTTTTATTTTCTCTTTTTGCATTCTAAACCTTTTTGTAAAAAAAAAATAAAATACAAAAAAATTATAGAATTAGATAAAATTAGTTTCAAGTTGAACTAAGTTGTCATAAAACTTTAAAGTTTGTTTTTCTTTACCTATTGGTCAGGATCAATCAAAAAAATTTTTATGCAATCTTTTAAAAAAGTCAGAATCAATTCTATTTTAAGAATCCTATGGAATCTATGTATTTAATTTTAGCAAAATTACCAGAAGCTTATGCACCTTTTGATCCTATTGTAGATGTTTTACCAATTATTCCTATTTTCTTCTTATTATTAGCCTTCGTATGGCAAGCATCTGTAAGTTTTAGATAAAAAATTAGAACGTTTTTCTTTTTGATTTTTTTATTTTTGTTTTTTCATGTTTTTTAAATTTACATTTTTCTTGGTTGATTTTTGTCAATCAACAAAAAAAATTTTTCTTGTTAGAATTCCTACCACGTGACTTGTTTTTCTCTTTCTTATGTTTTTGCTTTGATTTTCTATTTTTCTTTACTTTTTAAAATAAATAAAGATGGAAAAGAAAAATTAAAAACAACAGAAAATTTTGATCTTTGTTTTTATAACCTAAAAAACAGGTATCAAAAATGAAGAGAGTAAAAACAAATTATAACAAAAAACAAAAACTTTTATAAAAAGTATCAAAAAAAAGCAAAAAAATTTTTTAAGTTTTCATTAGCAACTTTAGCTTTAATATTAGCTAAAGTTGCTCTCAAAAATAAATTCTTTTGGTTGAACAACAAAAAATAAAAAAAACTTTTTTTATTTTTTTTTTATTTTTTGTTTTTTGCCTTGTTTCTTTTTTAAAAGTTACAACACAATAAAAATAGAAAATTTGTAAAATATAGAAAATTTTACAAATAAAGTCAGAAAAAATCAAAATTTCAAAAAAAACAAAAATTTTAGTTATTATTTTGCTTGAAACTTTAGAATCAAAAAATTGAAAAGTTCAAGCAAAATAATAAAAAATCAAAAAAGGAAAAATTTATGAATTTTCTGCTTTTTCAGTTGATGAAATTTCTCCTTTACTTAAAACATATTTTGCTAAAAAAAGTGCAATTGTTGCTTTTTTTGCTACTTTTTGTTTCCAAGCATTTTTACGAATATTTTTTTTTGACTTTGACGTGCGTTTTTGTTAACCTAAAATATTGAAAAAATTCACTCTTTTCAAATCTTTATGTATTCATTCAATTTTTATTGTTGATAAAAAATTTATTTTTTTTCTTTTTATTTTTTATAACCTTTCTCAAAAAACATTTTGAGAAAGTTCAAAAATTTGTTTGTTTACGAAAATAAAAATAAAAGTCAAGAAAAGTCAAGCAGCAAAAAAAGACTTTACAAAAAATATAAAAAGCAAAAAAAAGTTTTCTTCTATGGACTTGTTTCAAAACCATAAACATTTTTTTCCTTATTTTAATAAAAAAAAATAAAAGTTCAAAATTGTTTTATTCATAAAAAAATTAATACATAAAAATAAACTATTTCGGCTTCAAAACCTTAAATACTTTTTTCAAAGTTGAAGGCTTTTTTCACTAAAAAAAGAACAAGAAAAAAAATGTAATATTGTTTTCAGTTTTTCTTAAACGTTTTGTGTTTAAAGACAAAAACTGGAAAAAAAACTGAAAATTATTCAATACAACAAATTTATTGAAAACAAAACTCTAAAAAAATATTTTAGAGTTTTGTTTTTTTATTATTTAATAGACATAATAAATTTTAAAAAAGTATCCGGATCACAAATTGCTAATTGTGCTAAAATTTTTCGATTTAATAGAATATTTGAATTTTTTAAAACATATAAAAATTCACTGTAATTAAATCCATATGCACGAATTGCAGCATTTACTCGTGTAATCCAAAGACGTCGAAAATTACGTTTCTTTTTACGACGATTTGCATAGGAATAACGTAAAGCTTTCATATTTTGTTGATTTGCTGTACGGAATAATAATGAAGCTGCTCCACGGAAACCTTTTGTTAAATTTAATACTTTTTTATGTCGTTTGCGAGATACATTGCCACGTTTAACACGAGTCATGTTTTTTTGTTTTTTATTCAGTTATTTTAAATAATAAATTTTTGTGAATTTTACAAATTGATTGTTTAAAATTTTTTTTAAAAGAGTTTTTATTTTTTTTAAACAAAAAAACAAAAACTTTTTTTCTTATTTTTTTTACTTTTTTTATTCAAAAAAAAATGAATAAAAAAAATTCTTTCATAAAAAAAGCAAAGGAAAAGAAAAATAAATTTAAAAAACAAAAAATTCAAAAATTCATAAAAAAAATTAAAACCCAATTTTTTCTTTTTAGAATAAAAATTTTTATAATAAAAGAAAAAATCAAAAAAATTTTTTCTATTTTTTTTTGTCAAAAAAAAAAAATAGAAGTTCAAAATTTATAAAAATTATAAACCAATAAAAATGAAGTTTTGCGTAGAAAAAAAAAAGCAAAGAATAATTCTAATTGTTTAAAAAACTTTTGTAATTGAAAAATTTGCAAAAGTTTTAACTTTATGTTAAAATTATTAAAAAAATAAAAAATTTTTAAAAAATATTTTATTTTTTTAATAATATAATTTTATTTTTTATTTTTTTCAATTTTTCTTTATATTTTAAAACAAAGGTATTTTTTCTTTTGTTTTTTTTGAAAAAAAAGAAAAAATTTTTCCACGGATAGATTTTTATAGGATCGACAAAATGTTCTATGAACTTTTTTAATGGTTCCTCAAACAGAAACAAAAGCAGGTGCTGGATTTAAAGCCGGTGTTAAAGATTATCGTTTAACATATTACACTCCAGATTACGTTGTAAAAGATACTGATATTTTAGCAGCATTCCGTATGACTCCACAACCAGGTGTTCCACCTGAAGAATGTGGAGCAGCTGTTGCAGCTGAATCATCAACTGGTACTTGGACAACTGTATGGACTGACGGTCTTACTACATTAGACCGTTACAAAGGTCGTTGTTATGATATCGAACCGGTTCCTGGTGAAGACAACCAATACATTGCATATGTAGCATACCCTATCGACCTTTTTGAAGAAGGATCAGTAACAAACTTATTCACTTCAATCGTAGGAAACGTATTTGGTTTCAAAGCTCTTCGTGCATTACGTTTAGAAGATTTACGTATTCCTCCTGCTTATGTGAAAACATTCCAAGGACCTCCACACGGTATTCAGGTTGAACGTGACAAATTAAACAAATATGGTCGTGGTTTATTAGGTTGTACAATTAAACCAAAATTAGGTTTATCAGCTAAAAACTATGGACGTGCTGTTTATGAATGTTTACGTGGTGGTTTAGACTTTACAAAAGATGACGAAAACGTAAACTCACAACCATTCATGCGTTGGAGAGACCGTTTCTTATTCGTTGCTGAAGCTACTTACAAAGCTCAATCTGAAACAGGTGAAATTAAAGGTCATTACTTAAATGCAACTGCTGGTACTTGTGAAGAAATGTTAAAACGTGCTCAATGTGCTAAAGAATTAGGTGTACCTATTGTTATGCATGACTATTTAACAGGTGGTTTTACAGCAAACACATCATTAGCTTCTTACTGTCGTGATAACGGTTTATTATTACACATTCACCGTGCTATGCACGCGGTTATTGACCGTCAAAGAAACCATGGTATCCACTTCCGTGTATTAGCGAAAGCTTTACGTATGTCAGGTGGTGACCACTTACACTCAGGAACTGTAGTTGGTAAATTAGAAGGTGAACGTGAAGTTACATTAGGTTTCGTAGACTTAATGCGTGACGACTACATCGAAAAAGATCGTAGCCGTGGTATTTACTTCACTCAAGATTGGTGTTCTATGGGTGGTACTATGCCAGTTGCTTCTGGTGGTATTCACGTATGGCACATGCCAGCTTTAGTTGAAATCTTTGGTGATGACGCTTGTTTACAATTCGGTGGTGGTACTTTAGGACACCCTTGGGGGAACGCTCCTGGAGCTGTTGCTAACCGTGTTGCTTTAGAAGCTTGTACTCAAGCTCGTAACGAAGGTCGTGACTTAGCTCGTGAAGGTGGTGATGTTATCCGCTCAGCTTGTAAATGGTCTCCAGAATTAGCTGCTGCTTGTGAAGTTTGGAAAGAAATCAAATTCGAATTTGAAACTATTGACAAACTATAATATTTTTTTTTTAAAATACTTCCTCTTTAAAGGGGAAGTATTTTTTTCTTTCATAAAAACAAAAAAAAGTTTTATTTTATATATATATTTATTAAAAAAAAATTAAAAAAAAACCAAAGTTTTCTTTATTTTTTGAATGTTTGTTGAATTCAATAAATAAGGAAAACTTTTGAAATAAATAAATTTAGAAAAAATTTAGAAAGCTCTTTTTTATTTTATATTAAAAAATCCTCTCTATAATTTTTGTAAAAAACATTTTTTTCTTCATTGCTTTTGTTTTTTTAGAATAAAAAAAGAATTTTCTTTTCATTTTTTTTGAATACTTTTCACAAAACATAGAGAAAGAGTTTTGAAATTTCAAAAAAAATTGAAACTTCAAAAATTTTTTGGTAATATAATCTTTAGTATTATTCATGCATAAAAAACGATACAACTCGTCAAGAAAAGCATGGGCCGATGCCCGAGTGGTTAATGGGGGCGGATTGTAAATCCGCTGGTTACACCTACGTTGGTTCGAATCCGACTCGGCCCAAAAATACAATATAAATTGTTTGAAAGTTTGAATTTTTTTTATTAAAATTTTACTTTTTTATGAAAGTAAAAAAAAATTATTTTCTATAATTTTTTGTTCAAAAAAAAAGAAGAATGTTTTTTGATTTTTTCTATTTCTTTTTTGAAATAAAAAAGAAAATAACAAAATTATTTTTTGTTTTTTTCTTTTTTATTTCAACAAATAGGTAAAAAAATCATATAAAAAATTTATTCTAGAGAAAAAATAGAAAAGAATATAAAAAAATAAATCTTTCCAAATAATGGTTCTTCAAGAAGATATAAAATTTTATTTTTTTTAAAGATAGTGAATCAAATAATTCAAAAACACAAAAAAATTTAGATTATAGTTTTTTTTATGGCTAGACAAACGAGAAAAGTATCACCTACAAAAATTAAAAAACGTACATATCGAGGAATTGTTTATATTCAAGCTGGACATCACAATACTATTATCACATTAGCAAATCTTCGTGGTGATGTACTTTGTTGGAGTTCTGCTGGAGCTTGTGGCTTTCGTGGAAAAAGAAAAGCAACAACATTTGCAGCAAAAAAAGCTGCTGAAGTTGTTGCAAAAAAATCACGTGAATTTGCATTAAATGAAGCAAAAATTTTAGTGACTGGTCCAGGACAAGGTCGAGAAACAGCTATTCGTGAAATTTTTAAAGCAGGTATTAAAGTAAATGTAATTCGCGAAAAAACAGGAATTCCACATAATGGATGTCGTCCTCCAAAAAAAAGACGTGTTTAATTGTTTTTTTTGTTTTAAAATTTTGTCTTTTTTTTTTGAAGCTTTGTTTTTTTTGAATACTCAAAAAAGCAAAGCTTTATTTATGGAAATACTTTTTCAAAAAAATTTTTTTTGACTGTACCTTTTGTATACTCTCAAAGTTTTTTAGAATTCATTTTTTTTTTACATTCTAAATTTTTTATTTTGTAAAAAACAAAGTTTTTTTGTTTTATTTTTATAAATTTTTTTGTTTTTTTTATAAAATTGTAGAAAAAAAATAAACTTTCATTTGATAAAATGAAAAACAGAAAGGTAAAAACTTTTTTGTATTTTTTATTTTCTAAATTTTGATTTTTTTTATGAAAAAAAATCAAAATTTAGAAAATAAAAAAGTAAAATTCATTATTTTTTTCTTCAAAAAAATAGAAATTTTCATTTCTATTTTCATTGTCTAAAAACAATTTTTCTGAAAAAGAATGATTTTGTATTAAATTATTGTTTGTTGCCATACTAAAAAAACTAATGAAATAGAACTGCATGTTTTAATAAAAAAACATGGTCATAAAAACAAATACATTTTGTATAAATACATTTTCTAAAATTAAAAAAATATTCATATTTCAACAGATAAAATTGTTCAGCCAAGCACTTTTTGAACAAAAAAGAACCAAGCTAAACACATTTTTTAAAAATGTCATATCTAAGTAAAAAAGTTTTGAATTCATAAATATTTTTGCATACTCCAAAATAAAATAAATTGCATATTTTAGAGTTGAACAATATATGCAATTCTAAAAAAAAATGAAAAGAAAATTTTATAAAAAAATATAAAAAATAGAGAAACAAAACAAAAATAAAATAAATAGAAAAAAACAAAAAAGAAAAAAAGTTTTTTAGAATTTTTATAAATAGTTTTATTTTTTTTTTAATAATAAAAATTAGTTTTTGTTAAAAAAAAAAAAATAAACTTTTTATTGTTTTTTTGAAAAAATATTATCTTATAGAATTTACAAAAATTTAAGAAGAATAGAAATTTTGAAATTTCAAAGCTTCAAAAAATTGAAAAACTCAAGCTTAAATCTAAGCTTGAGTTTTTCATAAAAAATAAGACTAAGCGTTTACAGAAGGAGCTTCTACAGATGCTAAGTCTAACGGGAAGTTGTGAGCGTTACGCTCGTGCATAACTTCCATACCTAAGTTAGCACGGTTGATGATGTCAGCCCATGTGTTTAAAACACGACCTTGTGAATCAACAACTGATTGGTTGAAGTTGAATCCGTTTAAGTTGAATGCCATAGTTGAAATACCTAAAGCAGTGAACCAAATACCAACTACTGGCCAAGCAGCTAAGAAGAAGTGTAATGAACGAGAGTTGTTGAATGCATTTGTTTTCACATAGAAAAAACAAAAAAAAATATTAAAAAAGATCTGTTTTTGCAATGGACGCTAATTCACCTAAAATTTTTGTATTTTTATTTTTATTTACTGGGACACAGTCTTTATAAAAAAGAATAAAATCAACAATTGTTTGATATAAAAGGCTTGTTTTTTCTTTCGAAATACCGAGTTCATGCTGAAAATAAGTGACACATGTTGTTTGAAAATCTTCTTTTTGTTTTTCTGATAAAGGTGCGAATGTAGAAGACTCATCTCGATACAGATAAAAAAAGAAAGTCGCAAAAACTTTGTAAAGTAGAAGTCCATTCGGGAAAATAATTGAAAATTCTGTACCATCAATTGTCAGTGAAACAAGTGACCATCCCCAAAAAAGTGGACGTTCAAATCGAAAAAGAGTTGCAAAATTATTATACCTTTGCGTTGATTCAGGAATTGAACAAAAAGGAAATTTTTGTTTTAAAAACACTACAATATTTGCAACCGTTCTTTGTGTTGGTTCTTGGTTTGGGAATAGCGTTTGGTCTACCCCCAGCTCTTTGTTTTTAAAAGTCAACACTTGATGGCAAAGAAACCAAGTCCAAGGGTGAACACGTTGTCTAGAGTTTAAATATTGTGTTTTTTTTCCTGTTTGTGAGTTGATTTGTTTTTGAAGAATTGAGGCTGTTGATGTTTTTTTACGAATTGCAGCAGACTGTTCGACACCACGTCTCCCAGCTGTTTTTTGCCATTCTGAATTCAAAACTGTTTTTTGGCGAGCTTGTAAAGTAGAGTTTACCGTTGGCATATTTCGACGCTGTAATTGTTCTTCTGTTAAACAAGAAGAAGAGAAAGCGTTGAAATCTCTTGATTTTTTTTTCCAAAAAAACCGGAAAAGATGGATTAACCCGTGTTCATATTGATGGAGAGGAACACGATTTTGTAGAGCATTTGATCCTCCTTCAAATCGTGGATTTACGTGATGAACTGCCCGAAAAACTGAATTTTGAAGTTCTTGACGGCCTCCTGTTTGGATTTCTACACTTTTCAAATAAAAAACATAACTGTCATGAATTTTCATTGCATTCGCAATATTTAAAAAAAATTCTTGTGCAAAAAAAATTTCTTTTGTGTTTTGGTCAATATTTTGGAAAAAACAAATGAAAGGTTCTTTGAAAAAAAGTTCAATTTTTTCTAAATAGAGTGGAATATACTTTTTTTGTTTAAACTTAAATTTTCGTTTAAAAAAATTTCGCACTCTTGGAGAAATTTTATAAAAATTTGTTCTTCAAAAGAAAAAATTTCTTCATTAGTTCTATGTGCGTTCAGCTTCTTTTTAAAATATTTTTTTAATTTTTGTTTAAATTTCATTGTGATGCAAGTGAATGCTTGCCTTTTGGTTGTCCAAAAGATCAGACTATATCATTATTCATATTTTTATGAATACTTGGCGTATACGTCGTTGAAGGTAAAAAAAGATTTTTTCCCTGCTGATTTTTTTGTGTTTTAAAATTTATTTTACAACAAATGTTTTTTTATTTTTTGCTTCTTTTTTTTTCAAAAAAAAATAAAAAAACAAATAACAAACAAATAAATAAATAAAAAAAGTCCCAGCAATTGACCAAGTTTTTTGCAAATCAAACTTTTCTAAATTTGATTGACGCTCCATTCAATTTAAAGCGTATTGGAAGATTAAACGTCCGAAGTAACCGTGTGCAGCTACGATGTTGTAAGTTTCTTCTTCTTGACCGAATTTGTATCCTTCGTTAGCAGATTCGTTTTCAGTAGTTTCACGGATTAAAGATGAAGTTACTAATGAACCATGCATAGCAGAGAATAATGAACCACCAAATACACCAGCTACACCTAGCATGTGGAAAGGGTGCATTAAAATGTTATGCTCAGCTTGGAAAACGATCATGAAGTTGAAAGTTCCTGAAATACCTAAAGGCATACCGTCAGAGAAAGAACCTTGTCCGATAGGGTAGATGATGAATACAGCAGTAGCAGCTGCAACTGGTGCAGAGTAAGCTACAGCAATCCAAGGACGCATACCTAAACGGTAAGATAATTCCCACTCACGACCCATGTAACAGCAGATTCCTAAGAAGAAGTGACAAACGATTAATTGGTAAGGACCACCATTGTATAACCACTCATCTAAAGAAGCAGCTTCCCAAATTGGGTAGAAGTGTAAACCAATAGCGTTAGATGTAGGAACTACAGCACCAGAGATGATGTTGTTTCCGTATAATAATGAACCAGAAACTGGCTCACGGATACCATCGATATCTACTGGAGGAGCAGCAATGAAAGCAATGATGAATACAGAAGTAGCAGTTAATAATGTAGGGATCATGATCACACCAAACCAACCGATGTATAAACGGTTTTCAGTAGAAGTGATCCACTCACAGAAACGTGCCCAAAGGCTAGATGCTTCGTTTTTAGCTAAGATAGCTGTCATAATATAAAAAAAATAAAAATTTAAAATTCTCCGTAATCTTTAGAAGATTTTTCATGAATTCAAATGAACTCTTGTTAATTAACAAAATAACATAGATTTTAAAAAAGTCAATTTTTAGTCTATTAAAAATTATTCGGTGTACTGTTTAGAGAAATTTTTTTTGTTTTTTTGTTTTTGTAAAATTTTTTTGAAAACAAAAAACTCTTTCTTTTTATTTTTTTATGTTTATTTGAATAGTAAAAAATTCAAATAAAAAAAAAATAAAAAGAAAGTGTGTGCTTTTATTTATTTCAAAAAAAATTTATTTTGTTTATTTCTATTTTTTCAACTAAATTTTATTTTTATTTTTTTGATTTTATTTAATAAAACTATATACAGTATTTAATTGCAAACAAAATTTTTTTTTGTAAAATAAAAAAAAATTTTATAAAAATTTTGAACTTTTGTAATAATTTTATATAAAAACAAATGTTGAGACTTTCAAAACTGAACTTCAACAATTTTGAAAAGTTATCATTCAAAATTCAAATTCTTTTTTAATTAATAAATAAAAAACTTTTATTTTTTTTATGAATAGAAAAATTTTTGTTTTGCAAATTTTTAAAAAATTAAATAAAAAAAATAAATATTCTAAAAAAACACAATTCAAT